ATGAGTAAGATAAATAAAAACAAGAAGCTAAACATTAAATTTAGTCTTGTATCCTTATGGTTAGAAAGATGATTTTGATCATCAAATGCAAAAGATATTGGTGTTTTATATCTTATTTTTGCATTACTCTCAGGTTTAATAGCTACAGGCTTTTCTGTGTTAATCAGATTAGAACTATCTGCACCTGGAATTCAATTTATAGCAGATAATCAGTTGTACAATAGTATAATAACTGCTCATGCTATTATTATGATATTTTTTATGGTCAAATCAAAAATTTATATGTCAAATCTAGAGCCAAAACCTGTGTCAACTCACAAAACTGTTATAAAAAACGACTTTGATATTAGTGTGCGTAACGATGATAATAATTATGAAATTAATAAAAATTTTAAGCATTAATACGTAAAAGTATTCATAAAAGATCCTTATAATAACAGAGATATAATACTCAAGATAACTAAAAGACAAAAAGGTGTTTATGTTTGAGGTACCTTAGACAATAAGAATGTGTATCTTGGTCATTTTATAAATTTATACAATCGTATTAGTTCCTACTTCATGCCTTCGATACTTAATACTAAGGCACGTAGGGTTTTAAGATATATTAATAAACATGGTTTCCATAACATAAATTTAACTGTTTATATTATGAAGATTAAAAGTGATTTATCACAGATAATAGCATTGGAACAATACCTACTTGATACTTTAAACCAAATTTAAACGTAGATTTAGTAACTAGTAGTTCTGGCTACCATGAACCAATGGGCCAGTAAATACGAGATAAGTTGCGTAAACTGAGAGGAACACCCATATATGTTTATGAAGCGAAAATTTTATGTTTACTATATATATTTGAGTCAAAACAACACATGTATAATATGGTAAATATACATCATAAAACCTTAAATGATTGTTTAGATTTAGGTACTTTGTATTTAGACCACTTTTTTTTGTCTTTAAATGTCCTTTAAAGCATGAATGTTAAATTATTGACTTTGGATGTAATGAAAAACTTAGTAAAAACCAAACGGGAATTGCATAAAACTAAACATCCTGCGGCGAAAGCTATACTCGCTGAATTTAAAAACGACGCAAACAAAAATTTATAATTTGATTTTCTAAACAGTTTAGCTAAGCATCTTAAAGGTAATCGTGTAGTGATTAGAGATTATTTAAAAGGAAATAAATCTGGTTATTATAGGGGTATATGAAGGTTTAGTTACCAATAACACGAAATTTGACATATAAAAGGCATGGCCGGGTAAATAAGAAATTATTTGCTTTCTTTTCACTATATTCTGGGACACCTTTAGAGCTATTAAAATTAGTAATACAAGCCTTCTTTTGTTGAAAAGCATTGGTATGGTACAGTGACATTTTAATAGATTAGGCAATCAGTAGGAAACCAAATACATAAGGGCTATTAAATAGCAATTAAACGCTGTGTAGAGTAGGTTCCTCAGAGACTACACGTGAAATACCTTAATAAGACATACTTAAAGGTAAAGATATAGTCCAACTGTTAGTGAAAATTAATAGAAAATAGCATGCCAGCTATGATAGGAGGGTTTGGTAATTTTTTAGTGCCATTGTTAATAGGGGGGGTTGATATGGGATTCCCTAGATTAAACAATATTAGTTATTGGCTATTAATACCAAGTATAATATTATTCTTATTTGCTAATGGTATAGAAAACGGAGCAGGTACAGGCTGAACTCTCTATCCACCCCTATCAGGTATACAAAGCCATAGTGGACCCAGTGTAGATCTTGCTATATTTGCTTTACATTTATCTGGAGTAAGCAGTCTATTAGGAGCCATGAATTTTATATCTACTATTCTTAACATGAGATGCCCAGGTATTAGATTACATAAGTTAGCACTATTTGGCTGAGCTGTTGCCATAACAGCTGTATTACTTTTGTTATCTTTACCTGTGCTAGCCGGCGGAATTACTATGATATTAACAGACAGAAACTTCAATACATCTTTCTTTGAAGTAGCTGGTGGTGGCGATCCTATATTATATCAACATCTTTTCTGATTTTTTGGTCACCCAGAGGTTAGATTTGTAGGCCTCTTAACATTGCTGTATGCTGGGACCACTTTGTTACAAAGTTTTAGATACTCCATCGGTGCGCAGCTTGCGCAGAAAGACGACATAGTGAAAAAGCTAAAACAAAAAAGTAAATCAGCAGGTAACATTTCATTATACGAAACAAACACAATGAATGGAACCTCAGAGACTATACGCAATGAAATTGTAGTAAATTCAGAACATGTAAAACGTACATCAAGACATGTTCCTAAACACTTGAAGCCTCTCAATAATGAACAATTAGGTCATTATTTAGCAGGTTTAATTGATGGTGATCGTCATTTTAGTAAAGCTCAACAATTAGTTATAGTATTTAGCTCTCCAGATGCATTTCTTGCTTATTATCTAAAAGAAAAATTAGGTAATTGTAACGTCAGAAAAGTGAAAGATAAGAACGCATATCTTTTAATAGTGTCCAAAAAGGAAGGAATACTAAATGTACTTAACTTAATAAATGGTAAATTAAGGTCAGAAAATAGATTTAATCAAGTAATTGATAATATATTAAATCATGTTAGATATAAGGATATAAATATTAATTTTACTATGAACTTAACTAACGATTTTAACAATCACTGACTAGCAGGTTTTTCTGATGCGGATGCTAGTTTTCAAGTTAAGATTATTAATCGTACTACCATAAACAAGCCAGAAATAAGATTAAACTATCAAATCGATCAAAAGAAGAATATACTATTAACGAAAATAAAAAATTATTTGGGTGGTAATATTGGATATAGAAAATCCCAAGATACTTACTATTATGCTTCTACTTGTTTTGGTTCTGCTAAAAACGTTATAGAATATTTTAATCAATTTAATTTACAGTCTAGAAAACATATAAATTATTTAAGATGAAGAAAAGTTTATATATTAATACAAGATAGAGAACATTTAACAGATAAAGGCTTAATAAAAATTCTAAGAATAAAGTCCTGAATGAACTACCATGAAATAAATACTACAATTTAAGATAAAGTCCTAACAAGAATATAAAAGTTTTTGAAAATTAATGGGAACAGACTTTGATTTAAAGTTGATGCTGTTCTATTAATTAAAATATTCGCTACATATTAATAATACCTGGTTTTGGGGCAATTAGTACTACAATATCAGCTAGCTCAAATAAAAGCGTATTTGGTTATCTTGGTATGGTATATGCCATGATGTCCATAGGTGTTCTAGGTTTTGTTGTCTGATCGCACCACATGTATAGTGTAGGTCTAGACGTGGATAAAATTGTGTTCACGGTAAAAATCTTGCTGTATGCTGGAAACTCCTGTTTAAGTGGTCCACTCGTATTAATTACGTTAGGTAAAATCTGCTTACAGTATAATAAATTACCAGGACAATCAGCAGGAAACTTTGGTTTTAGTGCAAGTGCTACGGCTGACACTAAAAATACTTATAATAGTTATACTAAACTTTCCTCTATTTCTGAACATGTATGTAAACATAAACCTTACCTTACTGATACTGAGTTTGGTTATTTTTTAACTGGCTTAATAGAAGGGGACGGTTGATTTGGTAAAAAGCAGTTAGACATTATTTTTGCTGATAATGATGTAGCACTAGCTTACTATATCAAAAAACGAATAGGTTATGGTAATGTTTACAAAATTAAAAACAAAAAAGCAGTTAGATATATTTGTAAAAATGCAAAAGGTTTATCATACATCTTATATTTAATTAATGGTAAATTTGTAAGTAAACCTAAATATGAACAATTACTTAAACACAATTATCATGTAGATTTTAATTATACCATATTGCCACCCTTAAATTATTTGTCATTAGATAACCATTGGCTGGCGGGCTTTACCCAGGCGGATGGTTGCTTTCATATCAGCGTTATAAAAAGTAAAACACATAAAACGGGATTTAGTGTCAGATTAGAGTTTTCTTTAAAACAAAATGACGCTGTACCCTTAAAACTTCTATATGATACAGTTAAAATGGGTAATATTTCTCAATATAACACCGGCATATGGTGCTACAAAAGTACAGGGTTTAAAACTGCACAGGTTCTAATTAATTATTTTGATATATATAAAGTGTTTGCAGGTAAATATGTAAACTATCTGAAATTCAGAAAAGTGTACATTATGATAACTAATGGTCAACACTTGGAAGTAAAAGGTATAATTAAGATAAAAAGTATTGCAACTAAAGGATCCTCAGAGACAAGTACGCAAGAAGTCTATCTATAAAAGGACTGACTAAGATACTGTCCAAAACTCAATGACAAGAGCGTATTTCACAGCTGCTACTTTAATTATAGCAGTGCCAACTGGAATTAAAATATTCAGTTGGTTAGCTACATGTTACGGAGGATCTTTTCAGTTAACACCTTTCATGTTATTTGCCTTAGGATTCGTATTTATGTTCACAGTTGGAGGGTTAATAAACCACTTAGCTCTCCCTTTAAAGATTACTATTTGCTGGGAACTTCTAACAATTACATTACTCGTTATCTTAATGATCGCAGTGATAATATGTGATTTTGAACAATCAGCAGGAAACCAACAGATTAAGTTCTCAGTAGGATCCTCAGAGACTATACGTAATCCGTTACATAGCAGTTTACTTGCTATTAATGAAGATAGAGTCCATGAAATAAAATATAAATTAATGCTTCTTGCTACACAGCACAAAAACAATTGTAGGAAATTTAGTAGTAAATATCTAAATAATAAAGAAGACAATATTGATAATTTAAAGCCTATAAATGTTTATAATAATTTTAAAGAAAGTAGAAGTTTAATATTAAAACAAGAAAAAGATAAATTAGGTATATACTGCTTAGTCAATAATGTAAATAAACATACCTATATTGGTAGTTCTATACATTTAGCTAATAGAATGAAAAATTATCTAAATCCTGCATTTTTAAAGAGTAAACAAAATATTAATATGCCTATCACAAAAGCTTTGCTAAAATATGATACACACAATTTCTCTCTTTGAATTTTAGAATATGTAGATATAAATGACATATCTATTAGAGAAACCTATTATATAACAAGTGTAATGCCCTATTACAATGTATTAAAACAAGGTTATTCTTCTTTGGGTTATGTGCATACAGAAGAAACTAAAAAATTATTATCTGAATTAGCCAAAAACAGGGTACATTCTTTTGAAACTAAAAGTTTAATAGCTAGGCGTTTAACAGGAGAGAATAATCCTTTTTATAACAAAAGTCATTCTATTGAAAGTAAAAGGAGAATAATGGAGGCGAGATCCGCGTATTCAGTATATGTATATGATTCTTATAAACATTTACTAGTAATATTTCCATCAGTGTTATCCTTGTCAAAGTTAATTAAATGTAATCATTCTACTTTAGTAGAAGTAATAAAAGATAACAAATTATTTAGGGGTGAATGGTACATGAGTAATATTCCACATAATATTGAGGATACACCTGTAATAAAGGACATATATTCAGAAGAATGTAAAAAACTTATTGAGGCCTTTAATAATAACAGTCATATAAAAAAAGCTATATTTGTATATGATATAGATATGAACTTTATAAATAAATATAATGGAGTAATGGCAGCAGCTAGATCCTTAAATTTTAGCCATGAAGCTATAAAAAAAAAAGCTTTGGCTAAGGAAGTATATAATAATTATTATTTTAGCTATGAACGTATAGATAATAGTAATAATATTCTAGTTAAAAAATAAAGCATATTTAGTAGTTGCTTGCTATATAACACAGCATTAGATTAAAGATTTTGTATTAAAAAAAAGGTATTATATATACTTTAGTTTTCTTTATATTAGTAATATTTTAATGCCATACTTCGTATAGCAATACTAATTTCTTATTTAAAGTTAATGTGAATTTAACTTTAATTGTTTGTTAATTTATAAATTATTCGTAAGTGGGGTTGTTTTGGCTAATGCTTCATTGGATATTGCATTCCACGATACGGTCTTGATTGATCCGCTTGGTATTTATGTACCAAGTTTATTAAGTATGGCTACAACAGTATCAACACTGTCTAGTCTTAATGTTAATGATAATAACAATGTTAATAATAATAACAATGCAATTGATTTATTTGATAATAGTAGTTATAAGAGCTATATAAAACAATTTTGAGTTGGTTTGATGGATGGAGATGGTAGTATTCAGGTAAACCATTGACGTAATAAATCTTTGCAATACAGATTAATAATAAAGTTATCTAACCTTAAATCTAACTATAATATGTTAATTAGAATAGCTAAGGTTATAGGAGGAACAGTAACAATAACTGGTAAAGATGCAGACGTTATTTGAGTATCCAATAGAAAGGAGGAAGTTATAGAAATCATAAAAATATATAACATTTACCCTCCTTTAACTTCAAAAAAAATTTGCCAACTTGCGTTTTTAAAAACATGCCTAATTGAAACCTCCATAGAAACTTATCTGTTAAATAGAAATTCAAAATACAATGAACAGCTAAACATTATAAAATCAAATGTTAATTTTAGCGTTCCCTGTTACTTTAAAGGATGGTTATCTGGTTTTATAGAAGCCGAAGGTTGTTTCTCTCTAAGAAGTAATAACAACCATTCATTTTCAATAGGACAGAATCATGACTTCTATTTAATAAATGCTATTAAACAGTTTTTTGGGGTGTCTAATAAAATTAGAAATCCTTATGGTAAGTTTTACTCTATCGAAATATACAAAAAACAAGTATTGTTAAATATAATAAATCATTGTACTAATCATCCTTTATTAGGTGAGAAGTTAGAATCATTAAAAAAATTTAATCAAAAGCACCTATAGTAAGTGTCGTGTTGTCTTGTCACCGTGAGAAGATACATACACTTCTCGGTAACTATTAATTTAAATATTAATTTTTGCTAACGATGAAGTCTTATATGTTTTTAATGCAATAAACGTAAATATAGAATATAAGATAATATCGTGGAAACCAAATTTAAGGTTTAAATTAATTTACAGTATACAAAGTATCTGTAAATTAATTCCTTAAAAAGTAGGATCCGTAGAGACTAAACGTGACAGTCGAAAGTTAATTAAGTTTAACAATTAGATAAGTTATAGTCCAATACACTATGTATGAATTGGGATTTAGTAGACGTGATAGTATATATTGTCTTACTATGATATACTATTTATAATAACGGGCTTATTCTTATCTTTAATACTTTTATGTAGTAATTATGTAGCTCTCCGTATAAATCTTCCCTGGTATAATTTAATCAATAAATATATACCTTTACTTATATATTTTATTATGTTTTTTTGTCTGTGCTTAGGTTAGGACAAGAGCACTTAATATATATATACAACAATAATTACTTATTAGCGATTATAGTACTCTTATAGTAATTAAAAGTTTATATTATTATGCTTATGTTTATCAGTATATATAGTAAAATATTTCTAAGATTTACACTTTAAATTTGCACACAATAAGAATAAAAATAAGACATATGTTATTATTAATGTATTTATATTATATAGATGTATTGCAAGTTATAATAAGTTTACTAAACCAATGCACAATGTTGACTTACTATGTTGTGGCCCATTTTCATTACGTTTTAAGTATGGGTGCTGTTTTTGCACTATATAGTGCCTGATATTTTTGAATACCCAAAATTCTAGGTGTTGACTATAACAGATCTTGGGGTAAAGTACATTTCTGAATCTTATTCATAGGGGTTAATGTTACATTTTTCCCTCAACACTTTCTAGGTCTGCAGGGTATGCCTAGAAGAATAAGTGATTATGCTGATGCTTTTGCAGGTTGAAACTTGATATCTAGTATTGGTTCTATAATAAGTGTGACAGCAACTTTATTGTTCTTACACGCATTATATATACAATTGACAGAAGGTAAAGCTATAGTAGGTTATATTTGACATAGATCCGGCTATTTTTTTGATTTATTACAAGCTCTTATCATTAGGTCATTTGATTCCTTAGAGTGAGCATTAAGTAGCCCACCTAAACCTCATGCTTTCGTAAGTCTGCCTGTACAAAGTGGATTGCCTCCTCGTAAATCTAACAGATTATGAGCCTTTATAATACGAATAAGGGATACTATTTGCACAAAGAAATTTATATATAGTTATATAACAGTATTCTTTACAGGCATTATTAGCCGGTATTTTATATTAAAGTATTACGATGTGAATGTTTTTACCGATATATCCAATATAGTTTCTATTTCTTATTATCTTGGATTCAGCGTATATATACGTTTAGTAGCTGAAATAATCAATGAATTATTAATACCCTCTGAAACAATGATGGCTTCTAATCTCCCCCCAGCAGGCGGTGTTCCGCCTAGCGTTGGAGCAGGTGCATCTGCACCTGCGCCTGCACCTGCACCTGCACCTGCAGGTGGTGCTAATGCCCCCGTAGGTGGTGCTAATAATACAGGTGCGAATGGTAATTTAAAAGCAGGTAGGGTAAATGGACCTATACTTATCGAGAGAGGTACAATAAATAAATCATACTGACGTTGTGTTGCTGAAGCTCTTGATAGGCAAGCAAGTTTGGGTCTTACTAAATTTTCTCTTTACAGTTTCACTGCTGAAGATGATCGCAATATAAGGGATTTTTTAAAAAGTAGACACCCTGAGATATATGCTAAAATTGCCCCTAATGTTCCCCATGCAAACGTTCCAAGGGAAAGATGAGAAAACCTGGGGAACACTCAAGCTTTGAGAGATATCTTTAGAAATGCTGGAAATTAAATGATTATGCTGATGCTTTCGCAGGTTGAAACTTGATATTTAATTTTGGTTCTATAATAAGTGTGATAGCAACTTTATTATTCTTACACGTATTATATATACAATTGACAGAAGGTAAAGCTATAGTAGGTTATATTTGACTTAGATCCGGCTATTTTTTCGATTTATTACAAGCTCTTATCATTAGATCATTTGATTTCTTAGAGTGAGCATTAAGTAGCCCACCTAAACCTCATGCTTTCGTAAGTCTGCCTGTACAAAGTGGATTGCCTCCACGTAAACCTAATAGATTATGACCTTTTATAAAACAAGTAAGGGATACTATTTGCACTAAAAAATTTTTTTTAGTTGTCTAATAGTATTTTTGACAGGATTTACTAGCAGGTATATTATTTTAGTTTATTTGGATGTGAATGTTTTTACCGATATCTTTAATAAAGTATCTATATCATACTATGTTTTAATGAGTGTATATATACCTTTGGTTCGCGCAATTATATCTGAACTATATGGCCCAACAATGTTATTGATGGAAGGTGGTCAAGTTGCTGGTGGTGCCGGTGGTGGTACTGGTGGTGCTAGCGACCCGCCTGCTGCTGGAAGCACTAATACAACAGGTGTAGGTGGTACCTTAAGAGCAAACAAGACTAATGGGCCTATCGCTGCAAACAACCCCAGTAATCAAAGTTTTAGTGAAGATGGCACAAACCAACCTTTGGCAGTAAAAATTGGTAATGCTTTAGACCACCAACGCAAGTTAGGTGTTAGTAAATTTAGTAGCTATACTTTACCTGAAGAGCTGAAACCATTTTTCTTGGCTGTTTTACAGAAAGATCGTCCCGATCTCTATGACAATTTTTTTCGTGATAAAAACTTTAACGTTATTAATCAACAAAATTGGTACGTAAGAAATAGCAAGGAGATATTAGATGTGTTTCTAAACACAAAATAGATAAATATATCCTATAATAAGTAGATAAATATACCCTATCTCTTATTTCTATTTAATTAACTAGCCTTTTGTACCTTAGCCTTACATATCGGGTTGTTGCCATATAAGATTCTCAAGACAAGGAGGCAAAATATCTGGCTGTTGTCACTGTATTACGCGGGGTTGGGGCGTAATACCTTGTGTCTATATATCTTCATACGCTTATTACTAATATATAGCTAGGTATATGTTAGTATTAACATCTAGCTATAGATGTTTAACATTTATATCTAAAAGCATTAAACCATATAAGGTTGGATACAGCTAGTTATACGAATAAAACTTTGAAATTTTACCTTATTTATGCGTATAATTTACATGTATCAATGAAAGTAAAATAGAAATTTTTTTGCAAATACATTTTATATTTAATTTTAATATTGTCTCTATCAGCTTTATTTATTTATACTTTATTATCTATTAATTAATAATAAAATATTATTGAAATGATCATAAAGTATTATTGAAATGATCATAAAGTATTATAGCTATCTTACGATCATATACGTTTTTTTTACTCATTTGTATGTATTAACGATGACAGCTCATAATATAGTTAGAACATTGTTTAATACTCTAAACATATTTGTCATTAATTAAATTTTTGGATTTTTTTTTTATTTTAGGTCATTATAACTATTTTCTTTATTTTACTTACTAGTATGTTACATAACACCATATTTATATGTTACATGTAAGTATATAACCTATGATTTTCTAAAAAAAATACATGATATATATATATATACATTTAATTTACTTATTTTTTAATTTACTTATTTTTTTTATTTTAATGTTAATAATAATTTTTAGCCTGGTGTGACTAAGGTTTATATGTTATATAATCTAATAATTAAACTACTGTGGTGAATATTTTTTGTTTTTTTATTATTTACACGCATTAAATTGCAAAATATAGAATCAAAGGATTTATATTAGTTATTGCTTGCAAAACATGCACCAATTTTTAATAAATTGTTATTACAATTGCTCTGTATTACAGTGGACGCTTTATACTTTACCTAATTATGATATACGCATATATATAGATACCTTTACTATCTTTATAATTATGTGTATTTAATTAAATAAGTTTAATAATAAAGCAATATTTATTAAATCTTTAATAGTAAGTATATTAAATCATATAAAAGTATATTTACTTGCATATCGAAAAATGAATAATATTTTTATTTACCATGTAAAGAGAGACCTTAGTTTAATTGGTAGAATGTATGACTTTTAATCATTAATACGTGGGTTCAAATCCCACAGGTCTTATTAGGTACGATCCTTTTAATATATTAATTTATTGCTTACATGCATACTTACAGACAAACAGTAGTATACGTAAAATAAAAATAATTGGATTTGAAATGGTGTGCTTACGAAATTATGCATGCGGAGCATAATCTAATGCAAGTAACGCAAATATTAGTGATAACAACAAACTTAATAGATATTATGATTGTAGACAGCACTTTTAATACTGGTTTATTTTCAGATAACTTAACCTATCTGTTAGTAGGTAAATATATATTTTCAAAGTAATCATGATTTACAGTCGAATCTTAGTATGTAAATGTAAGTGAATAACGATTTGCAAATATAAACGAATACCAGTCTGAAGATAAAGGCGGTTGCGTAGCAGCAGATTTATCTCACAAGCTGCGTAGCGAAGAGCTATATAAATATTTGAAGTGTAATACCAACCTCCACTAATAATTCAATATATTTCATTTAAATTACCCTGGTAGAGTAAAATATTATTAAAATTTGGTTATATGTTGGAATATTAGATAGTAATCTGGTCCCTTTTACGTTTATATAATAATAATTAATAATTTGTACATTTCCTATGTTATAGATTCCTATTATATGTATACACATGTGATAAATATAGTAGGTGTTTGAGGCTTTGCTTATAGAAATTAAGCCTCAAACCTAAGTCGGCTAAAAATACAAAGCCGGCTATTTATTAAGCTAATACGAAAATTCGTTTTATTATTAACCTAATTTTTTAATAAGACATATACTTTTTTTTGCATGCTGCCTGTGCAACTAAGCTTATACAATGTAAGCAATTAAAGAAAGACAATGGGTCATTGTTTATAGTTTCTAGCTGATACATTGTACTGTTTACACGTTAAGGCTGCTGCTAACTTTTAAAGCTGTGCTACATAATAACGCGTGCTTACGAAGTTATGCAGGCATAAGTTTGTGTGCTTACGAAGTTATGCAAGCACCACGCCATACAGGTTAATTTCACTTATAATGTCAGAAGTTTTGCAGGTACTTCGTATTACCATGTATACAGCATTACGAAATAAAGTATACTTGCGAAATTATGCAAACCAGTCAATAAAAGATTATACACTTTATTTTACATTATGTTATATTTACCTTTACTTATTTCTATTGCAGAAGTTTTAATAGTAACTGTTCCCGTTTTATTAACTGTAGCATTTGTTACGGTTGCTGAAAGAAAAACTATGGCAAGCATGCAAAGAAGATTAGGCCCCAATATAGTGGGATACTATGGTCTTTTACAAGCATTTGCAGACGCTTTAAAGCTTTTACTAAAAGAATATGTTTCCCCTACGCAAGCTAATTTAGTTTTATTTTTTCTTGGACCTATAATAACGTTAATATTTTCTTTGTTGGGTTTTTCTGTTGTACCTTATGGACCCGGGATGGCTATCTCGGATTTTAATCTGGGTATACTTTATATGTTAGCTGTTTCTTCTTTATCTACGTATGGTATATTATTAGCAGGTTGATCCGCTAATTCTAAATATGCATTTCTAGGATCATTAAGAAGTACAGCTCAATTAATTAGTTATGAGTTAATTTTAAGTTCAGCTATTTTACTTGTAATATTGTTATCAGGTAGTTTAAGTTTAACTGTTAATGTAGAATCTCAAAAAGCAGTATGATACATCGTACCACTGTTACCTATATTTATCATATTTTTTATTGGGTCCATAGCAGAAACAAACAGAGCTCCTTTCGATTTAGCCGAGGCTATTGACTAAAAACAATATGATTTGGTCTCGTAAAAGATTGCTATATGCTGGAAAACCTTAATATTATAAGACAATCAGCAGGAAACAAACAGATATTAAGGTATCTTAGTAGGATCTTCAGAGACTACACGCAATCATTAAATACAAATTTATATTGTATTTAATAAAATATAGTCCAACCTTACATGTGAATGTAAAAATAATATATATATTAGAGATCTAGGTTGTGTACAAATAACACTTATAAAAAAGGGATTTCGTACTTATCTCGAGCAATAAATAGGCTATTCTAGTTTTATTTATAGATCTTTTTCTTCCTCTCAATCGTTGGACAATTTATCTACTCCTGTGCCTATAAAAGCTTTTCATAATTTAAATAATAATAAAACGGTTATTTCATATAATAGAATATTAAGGAATAAAGCAGGTATATATTGTTTTGTAAATACTGTAAATAATAGGCGATATATAGGTACTCCGTACTCCGTACTCCGTACTCCGTACTCCGTAAGGATTTATATTTAAGACTTATTGAACATCTTGCAAACAAAAAATCTAATATCGCTTTACAAAATGTTATATTAAAATATGGCTTAAATAAGTTTGAGTTTTGTGCTTACGAATATTTTATTTATCATAGTAAACTGGCAAGTAATAAAGCTTTAACAGACTTAGAAACAAGTTATATTAAAAAACATCTCTTTGATAGCTTGTATAATTGTATGAAAACAGCTACAAGTATTGAAGACTATAAACTTACAGACGAAGCTAAATTAAAAATGTTAAAAAGATTTGAAAATAAATCTAATCATCCTACGATAAAATACATAAGTAGAAAACTTTAAAATTTATGAGTAAACCAGTGGAGTCTAACCCTATGTATGGTAAAAAACACAGTGAAAAGGCAAATAAAAAGATAAGCAACAGACTAAGTAAACATAGAAAGGGTGTAGGTATATTTGATTTAAAAAATAATCTAATTAAAAACTTCAAAAATATTGTTTAATTAGCCAAATATTTAAATATATCTAAAATTACAGCAGGTAAGTATTTAAATTCAAGTTGGCGCAAGCCTTGTATATAAAAACCAATATAGATTTAAAGTGAATAACTAATAAATAAACTGAATGGTTTATTTCTCTTATATATATATTACACAAGGAATCAGAGTTAGTTAGCGGTTTTATGACAGAACATGCAGCAGTTATTTTTGTTTTTTTCTTTCTAGCTGAGTATGCTAGTATTGTTCTTATTTGTATACTGACAACTATACTTTTTTTAGGCGGCTACATAGTTAATATCATACCACTCATATATTTATTTAAAGAAATGGATCCCTATTTATATGTTAATATTATAAACTCAGGTTATGAAACCCTATTCTTTGATCCTATAATAGAAGGGATGATGTATGGGCTTACATTAGGGTTAAAATCCTGTATAATGATATTTATTTTTATATGGGCTAGAGCTTCGTTCCCTAGGATACGTTATGATCAATTGATGTCATTTTGTTGAACAATACTTTTACCCCTTGTGCTGGCTTTTATTTTCTTATTTCCTTGCATTCTTATTAGCTTTGATTTAATACCTAGTAATGTGCATTTACTATAGACTATATAATGTTAAACGCATGCCTTATATTAGCCATTGCTTATACTGAGCCGTCTCTACTTTTGATCTTTTTTTATGCTTACCTAGTATGATCCTACGTGATTTTGCTTATTAGTATGAAAAAAAATCAACAAAACCTGACTAGGTTTTGTTGGAAAGGACTATTTTTTAATCAATCATAACATTAAAATTGGTATGTTAACAGGTAAAAAAAATAAATGTAAAGTAAGTATTTTTTAGATGTGTTACAAAAGTTAACACACGCGTGGCAAAAAATGCGCGTATACCTTATATCAATCTAGTAAAAAAAAGAGATTAACAAGATAAAATTTATATAGTCTTACTGCATGTTTGCATGCAACCAATAAATATTAATAACTAAGTAACCCTACAAAAATAGAAATTTAACAGTTTGATGTTAATACTAGGTACACTTTTTTCGCAAATTTTACCTCGTTAGCATATAGTTTGATGATTACACCGTCGAGACACTCTAGTATAATTATTAATATATATGTAAATAGTTAATAATATAGGTAATAAAAGTATTATGAGGTAAATTTTTTATATGATGGATGTCTCGTGATAATAATACTAATACTATTAATACCCATGGCAGGAATACTGATTATTACCACATTAATGCACAATGTGAAGGCTGAGGCTCTTACAGGCGATAATGATAAAGCAAAAATTAAAGCTGTTAGTGGAAATAAGCACGAAGACCAAAATATAAAGGAAATAATGCTTAAATCTGAGGATTATTATCTTGCACACGAAAATGCGTTTGCAAATGTGCTAATTGTTAAATATATAACTAAATGAACTAACATTTCCCTTAAATCTGCAGCATTGAAAACATCAATATTAGCCTTATTCATGTGTTTAGTGTTATTTGCATTTTTTGATTTCACTAACAATCAATTTCAATTTGTACAAGAATATCATGAAGTAAATACTTTTAGTTTTTATTTAGGTGTAGATGGTTTATCTATATATTTTGTTTTGTTAACAACAATAATAATGCCTATCGCATTGTTATCAAATTGAACATCTATATCCCACAACTTAAGATCATTTCTTATAACAATATTGTTGTTGGAAACACTACTATTGTGCGTGTTTTTAGTACTAGACATTTTATTGTTTTACATTTTTTTTGAAAGTATATTACCCCCTTTGTTCATACTGATAGGGTCTTTTGGTTCAAGCAACAGGGTAAGAGCTAGTTTTTACCTATTTTTATACACACTTTTGGGTTCTTTATTTTTATTATTATCTATAGTTACAATGTCTTCCATAATAGGAACCACTGATTTTGATGCTTTATATAAAACTAATTTAAACTATTATACTCAATTTTTCTTATTTTGTGGTATTTTTATAGCTTTTGCAGTTAAAACACCAGTTATTTTTTTTAACACTTGACTGTTAAAAGCTCATGTTGAATCACCATTAAGTGGTAGTATAATATTAGCAGGAATAGTTCTTAAACTAAGCTTGTATGGTATACTTAGATTAATATTACCTTTATTACCAAAAGCTTGTTTAAATTACACTTATCTCATATATTTGATTGGTGTCATTACTATTATATATGCTAGTATAAGTACGTTAAGAACAATAGATGTAAAAGAGCTTATAGCATATTCATCTGTATCGCATGCTGCAGTTTACCTTATGGGTGTTTTTAGTAATACAATACAAGGTATAGAAGGAGGGATAACATTGGGTTTAGCTCATGGTTTTGTGTCTTCTGGCTTATTTATTTGTGTAGGAGGTGTTTTATATGATAGATCTTCTACTAGACTGATAACTTATTATCGAGGTATAGCCCAAATAATGCCCTTGTTTTCTATTGTTTTCTTCATACTTTGCTTGGGTAACTGTGGTGTTCCTCTTACTTTAAATTTTGTAGGTGAATTTTTATCATTATATGGGGCGTTTCAAAAGTCTACAATATTGGGAGTTTTAGCTAGTTCATCTATTATATTTTCTGCTGCTTATAGCATTTACATGTTCAACAGAATAGTTTTTGCTGGATCATATTCGAAATTTTTCAATGTAAATGTTCCCGATCTTAATAAACGTGAATTTTATATTTTATTTACATTGGTTTTATTTACATTAGTTTTGGGTATACATCCTGCCCCCATATTAGATGGTTTACATTATTCTGTAACTGCTTTAATTTACTTTCCTTGCCTGTTTTAAATTAAAGCAAATTTATATATTTAATATATATGTACCATTATTTAACATATACTTTTGCTTATATACTCATATGTTATTATTTAATGCATATTTATATTTTTATAAATTTTATTTCTATACTGTTTACTTATTTAGATCTTATACATTAGCACTTAAGTTACTAATCGTAAGTATTTTATTTACTGATAATACGTAGTTCTGATGTTACACATTTATATTTCCTAGTATTTCGTACATACTATGTTATACATTACTTGCTTTATAGTATCTAATATACCATTAAATTTAATTATATTTTTATTAATCATATGACTTGTACATTATATGATTTATTATCTCTATACATAAATATTACTTATAAATAGAAAATGAATTATATTTTTATTGAATTATGCAAGATTAATGTGTATAAGCGCTAACCTTAGATTAAAATTGATTGCAGCTTATATTTTATACTGCAAATGCAAGATTTAGGTTTGTTTTCTATTATAACTTAAAGCTTTATTGTGTTAGCTTAACTTATGTAATGTCTCAGTGTATATGTTTATGAGTCTATGCTATCAGGTCATTGAGGCATTACAGCAAAAAATAAACATCATTTTTTTACGAAGTTAGGTATGCTTAGCTTCTGATATTTTAGTTTGTTAAGCATAATTACGAGGTTAATCTATTGAAGCCAATACTGCATCTTACTATCTAGTAAAACATCCAAACCTGTTTATACAAAAATTGCTGGTTAAATATTTTCTTTTATTTATATAATATATCTATTACTGCCTATTTTATCCCCTAAGTTTTAAACAGTAGCCTATTTTATTAGGTAGTGTTACATATATTATATAAAACATAATAGCAATCAATAGTTAACATGTATATTATCTGTTTTTTACAATAATTAATATACTGTAATGTGTTAAATATTAACACATATTATGTTTGGCTGTCTGGTTTGGATGCTTACGAAGTAGTGCTACTTCGTAAGCAATTACATCACTACATACGTTTAGTTTATTTATTAATCTTTTATTGATAATCCACTGATTCACTACTTAGTGTGGAACCATACCCGATGTTTTACATTATTTTCCTTAAGTTTAATAAAGAAAAATATTGTAAAACACTTAGTAAGGGAGTGTTATATATCTAAGTAGATTAATTAAATAAGGTATGCATACCATGCTAGTAGTTTAAGAAATTAACCATTATTAACTTATTGCTAGTTACTGATACTTAATAGACATATATACGAACAACAAAGTAGCGCTACTTCGTGAGCACTAAATAAACTAAGCAAAAGTAAAATATGCTGATTGCTCCGCAATGCAAAACAAAAGATAAAAATAACGGGTTGTTGCCATATAAGATTATAAAAAGCAAGGGGGCAAAATATCAGGTTGTTGTCACTGTATTACGCGGGGTTGGAACGTAATACCTTGTGTCTATGTTTCTTTATATGCTTATTACTAGTATTAATAAGTTAAAGTGTTATAGTTATACAAGCGGCAAATATTTCAGGTACGGCTTTGAACAACAACAATAATATAAGTAGCAATAACATCCTTTATAGCATGCATAACTTATAGTACGTATAACTTATAGTATGCATAACTTATAGTATGCATGTTATGTAATACCGATAAGAAAAACTTAAAGGTTAATTTTAGGGCAGTATATTATATATATAAAGCTATATAATATACAAGTAAAGCTATACGGCTAATGATGTCCTTTTTATTATTATATATTAACTATTTTATATATTAGTATACGTGTTATTATATAATATAAATAAAAAATAAAAATCAATATAACAACAATCCTTTGCAAAATAAATACAAAAATAGTGATAACGATAATGTTTTCAAAAATGTAAACAACAAATATATTAGTAGAAATAACATGATTTATAATTACAATAATTTTAAGAGTTATATGTGTTATGTTACGAGGCATTTAGTAGCAAAAAACCCGATATTGTTTCACAACGACAGAAGTATGGTAAGTAAAAATACACGTCAAATACTAAATAATAAATTACAGTATAGTACTGATGCATACAAAAAGTTAGATCAGCAAGCATCAAAAAATCATATATTATTAAAAAGGTTGGCTCCTGCGGAGCCGCAAACAGAGATAAAGGCGAATAATTACATAGGTAAACCACGACATTTCTCTCCATTGAGTGATGAATGGTACAATAGTATCTATACATTTAATATAAATTTGCTTAAAATTTTACCTAGCCTCAATAAGATTCTACTTAAAATAGTAAAAAGTTATTTTAATTTTTATAGCCGTAAATTAGAAAAAAGTATTAAATCTCGTCGTTTGCGTATTAAAGCTAGAAGGCTATCTATCAACAAGATATTAACTAGCAAACCACAATTGAAACATACAAATGACCAGATAATTATCACCATATATACTTACAATAGACAAAAAATATATTATCTTAATAAACTAAAAAAGATTGCTTCTTTAGATGTAATGGATACTTTTTTACCCTATTTTATAAAAGAAAATATTTTAAAATCTAACACGGCTCCTGATTTTGTAAATAAGGAAGACTGACCTTCTAACATTAAATTAAAAACAATTAAAGATAAAGGTTTTGATATCTTGCTTTTTGACTCCAAAATACAACGGCAAAAAAGTAACATATCAAGAAATATGGATGCTATTGCACATGCGAATACTGCCAATAATTTTGCACACGTACATAGTGCTGAGACATGATATGGTAAATGTATATATAATGAAAAGTTTTATTATTTTTACAATAACTATGCTGCTAAATCTTTACGCGAAGAAATACTATCTATTTACATTAGGCAATTAATACAATTTAATAGGTCTAAATTTGACCAAAGGTTTATTTTACCTTTGGTAAACCTGGTACAAAAAATTTACAATAAAAATATTCAGTTTAATATTGTTGATCTTAAGTATATATATCTTAATAGTTATATTTTTTCAGAAACATTAATGACAAAATTAAAAAATAGAAAAAATAATATAATTAAGGTATTAGATAAATCTTTATGATTATTTACAGTACCAGATATGGATAAATTAGCAGTATATAATGATATTTATACTCGAAAAAAGAGACTACAAAACTTAAGAGCAAACAGCTTTACTAATAATGAGGCCTTTAACTTAAACACAAGTAATAACAAGAAAGATTTACAATTACTATTTAGTGATAATAGTGAAATTTTGAAAGTAAATACTACGAGTAACAATCAAAGCTTAAATATTAATAGTAATAATGACCTTTTACGTGTTCATGCTACGCAACCAAAAGATAAGGATGGAGTAGATTCATTATTATCAATAGTATATACCGGCCGGGGTATGGATATATTTAAAAATTATAAAACATCTAAACACGTAAATAACATTTGCAATACATGCAATGGTATGTTTATTGAAAACCAAAAACAAGCAGCTTTTGCACCTACATTTTTAAACTTAACATCTTCTGATTATACACATAATAGACAAAAAAAAGTGTTTAAAAATATAAAAAACGTAGACGTAACTGGTATAAGAATTGAGGCAGCAGGAAGATTGACTAAGCGTAATACTGCTGCTAAATCTGTTTTTAAACTTAGATATACGGGTAATATAAAAGATATGGATTCTTCTTACAAAGGCTTATCTTCGGTTACTTTAAGAGGTTTTGCAAAATCTAACCTGCAGCATACCAAATCTGAATCTTACATACGTATTGGATCTTATGGTATGAAGGTATGAATCAGTAGTTTTTTACCTAGACATTTATATTTATTATTTATATCAATATATCTTTTTTATATTTATTCAATTTATAATCATATGTTGTTTGTCTATATCTTGTTTATAAATACATATATTTATACCTAATAATATATTTATGGATTGATGTCTTACTGCGTTATGTTTTTCGTATTTACTAATACTTTATTATATGACTTTTATTTAATTTAGTGCTTACGAAGTTATGCAGCGGAACAAATAAAAATGAGAGTAATGTTTGCATTATAGCCTACACATACAAGTGTGCCATTTATGCGTATGTTGCCTTGCGTTAAATATAGAAAGTAATTAAAGATGATTAAACAGTCTGAGCCGTCTTGTAAAAGCTGGATATGTGACATAAACAACTCACATAAAACAAAAACTGATTTAAAAACGGTTAAGTATATTATATATAATTCACGATTTATTAATTTTTTTTGCATAACTTGGTTAGTATTATGGAAATATAATAAATATCATAAATTAAGTAACGAAAAATAAATATAAATAAAAATAAATGTTGTGGATGCTTACGATATTATGTTGCGCTACTTCGTAAACAATCACATTACAACCATATAGATATGAGAATATTTACTATTATATTTATAAAACAGATTGCGAATTACATATCTAGAACAGATTGCGTTTATATATAATTCGCAAAAAATCATAAAGCCTACCATAACCTTATTTGTTTTGTAGGCACATTAATTTTTATAAATAAAGTTATAACACATATATGATAAAAATGAGAATATTCAAGAGTCATCCTTTATTAAAGTTGGTTAATTCATATCTAATAGATTCATCGCAACCATCTAATTTAAGTTTTTTATGAAACTTTGGTTCTTTATTGGCCTTTTGTTTAATAATACAAATTATAACAGGAGTAACATTAGCAATGCATTACAATTCTAATGTTTTAGAAGCGTTTGATTCTGTAGAACATATTATGCGTGATGTTAACAATGGATGATTGATACGATATTTACATTCAAACACAGCTTCCGCATTCTTCTTTACAGTTTATTTCCACATAGGTAGAGGACTATACTATGGATCATATAAAGCTCCTAGAACATTAGTTTGAACTATAGGTACAGTTATATTTATTTTAATGATGGCTACAGCATTTCTGGGTTTTTTAAATAGCCCAAAATGGTATAAATTAAACAATATAAATAACAACAATAAAAAACAATGAAATAAAGCAAATTCTAAACAAGTCATGTTTTGCTTAGGCTTTGTCTCTACAAGCAAAAAATTAAGCACTATGTCGGCTACATCCTTTTATGGTAAAGGCGGTGTAAAACATTTTTCTACTTCTTCTAGATCATTAAGTATAATCCAAAAAAAAGAATTAGGTAATGATAATTTTTTACAGGAGTATTATAAAGATGTTACAGATTTCCTAAGTGGAAACAACCTTAAACCTGTACACATTTATGAAAGTTTAAATGAAAAGTCAACTCAAAATAAAGTGTTAAACGAAACTAGGGACATAGCCGGTGTATATTTAATTTTAAATAAAATTAATTTAAGCTGTTACGTGGGATCTGCTTCCACAAATAAATTCAATACTAGATTCCGTAAGCATTTATTTAATTTTACTGGTAGCAAGATAGTAAAAGCTGCAGTAAAAAAGTATGGAATAGACAATTTTGCTTTTATGATATTACATGTGTTTCCCAAAGTTGTTACTAAAGAAAATAATAAAGAACTGCTAGACTTAGAGGATTATTATTTGAAATCTTTATTACCTGATTATAATATAGTGACTGAAGCTGGAAACACTTTTGGCTATAAACACTCTGAAATAACGAGAATAAAAATGGTAGAAAACTATAGCTCAGAACGCCGTTTAAAAATAGGTAGTTTAAATAAAGGTAAAGTAATGAGTGAGGTACACAAGGCAAATATTAAAGCAGCTGCTTTAACTCGTAAAAAGCCTGTATACTCCAAAGAAAGCTTAGCTAACATGGCAAAAAATTCTAAACCCATAGTTCTGTTAAATTTAGATAGAACGGTATATGGTGAATACCTTAGTATTACGGCAGGAGCTAAATCATTAAGGTGTAGTGTAAAAACTTTATGAACAGCTATGAACACACCTAAAAAAATACTAAAAAAACGTTGAATTGTGAAATTTCTAACAAAGTAAAATTACATTTTAATCTCTATTGTTTATTTAATTGCTCTTTTTCTACAAATTTAATTGTTGTTTGTTAAATAGTTGTTTAATTTAAACCATAGTCCCATGAGTACAAATTTTTATGCAATTTTATAAAAAAAATAAAAATTAAAGTGGAATAGCCTGACAAGGTTATTTAAGAGATATATTTATTTCTTAGGCAATATTAGTGGTACGATCAAAGAACTTTTAATATTGGTATATAGTGTAAAGTTAACTATATAGCCGGCTATATTATTATGTTAGAGATCGTCGGTTATTATAATGACCGCGACAGACTGGGTCACTGGTGGGTGTCTGAAATGATGCTTAATGCACAGTCGGAGTTTTTAGTTGTCATAGGCTAATAGAATATACGAATTCAAAGTTATTCTAGCTTTTTATAAACAACTTACAGTTTATATTAAGTATACTTGTATGTTTTACCATATGGTCAAATGAGTTTATGAGGCGCAACAGTTATAACTAGTCTTATGAGCGCCATACCATGAGTTGGACAAGATATAGTTGAGTTTATCTGAGGTGGTTTCAGTGTAAATAATGCTACATTAAATAGATTTTTTGCCCTACATTTTGTTTTACCTTTTATATTAGCTGCTTTAGTTTTAATGCATATGATAGTACTGCATGAAAAAGCAGGTTCAGGTAATCCTTTGGGTGCTTCAGCTAATTATGATAGATTACCATTCGCCCCTTATTTCGTTTTTAAAGATTTAATTACCATATTTATCTTTATATTAGTGTTATCTGTATTTGTATTTTTTATGCCTAATAGATTAGGAGACAGTGAAAATTATGTGATGGCTAATGCAATGCAAACTCCTCCTGCCATAGTACCTGAGTGATAAATAAAAGATGTCACTTAATCTCGCTGTTTGCTGGAAAATCCTAAACTTATATTTACCTTTTGCGTTGCAGAGCAATCAGCGTGATATAATTATGGTTAGGATTATCAGCAGGAAACCAACGGATATACTGGCTTATTTGTGTTAACATTTTATGCCATTATCCTACTAGGTTCCTCAGAGACTATACGCGAGACTTTTTATGAGCCGGCTCTTAAAAATGAAGAGATAGTCCAAATATTGTAGTAATACAATATATATAAATATATATATGTTGTATTTATAAAATTAACATGATTGTTTTAATATTGTTTTATCATCTAGTGGTGCATTGTGTGCAGCTCGATCCACAAAAGGTATTACACGTTTATCTTCAGCTGATAGAGGTTTGGTAACACTACCTCAAGAAATAAAAGATATATTAATTGGTATTATACTTGGAGATGCCCACATAGTAAAAAGATCCTCTACTGGTAACTCTAGATTGGTGTATGCTCAATCTAGCATAGAACATAAGGAGTACTTTAATTATGTATTTAGCTTTTTTAAGCCTTTTTGTGTTAATGGTTATACACCTCAATCTAGAATAGTCAAAGATAATAGAACTAAAAAGACATATAGTGCTATCTCTTTTACAACTATGCAACTTCCCTGTTTTAATGTATATAGAGAAATGTTTTATCCATCAAATGTGAAAAGGATTCCTGATAATATTTATGAATTACTAACACCTAGAGGGCTAGCTTTTTGAATAATGGATGACGGAAGCCGTCACGGGCTCGGTTTGCATTTGAGTGTTTATGCTTTCTCTAATGAAGATGTAGATAAACTTATGTTTGTTCTACAAGATAAATTTAACTTAAGATGTTCAATACATTATAACAGAGATAATAAACCCCGTATTTATATTTTCAAAGAAAGTATGGATAATTTAAGATCATTAACTAGTCCATATTTTGTTAATAAAATGTTATATAAATTAGGGTTATAAAGCTCACACTAACGGTTTGATTCTTTTTTAAGCTTATATTTTAAAGATTAAATCGCATGTTAAAATAAAATTGATCTTTTACCATTTTATGCTATACTTAGATCTATACCTAATAAACTATTAGGTGTAATTGCTATGTTTTCTGCTATATTAATATTATTAATTATGCCCTTCACTGATCTTTCTAGGTCTAGGGGTATACAATTTAAACCTTTAAGTAAAGTAGCTTTTTTTTTATTTGTAGCTAATTTTTTAATCTTGATGGAATTAGGTGCTAAACATGTGGAATCCCCATTTATAGAATTTGGACAAATATCTACAGTTGTTTACTTTGCATATTTTTTAATTATAGTACCATTAATTAGTTTAGTTGAAAATACATTGACTGAACTATATATGGAATCAGATGAATCTTTGGAATCAGATGATAGAAGACAGTTATCACATGGTTTAAATATGGTTCAATCTAATCCTATACCTTTAAGTAATATCGCTGACCGTGTCACTGGCAGAGGAGTGCATCAGTTAGGTGCTGATCCGCTTTCTAAAAGTAGTACTTTAAGTAAGGATGGAACAACCGCTATATGCCCTTCTGATTCTGAAAACCCAGCTAGCCTGTATTCAGGTCAAGCCGAGATGCACGGAGCTATACCTCCAAAATTGACCAAGCACCTTGTAAAAGTTCAGCATAGAAATGGAGATTGTGAGATAATAGATCCTGATACCGGGTGATATATTACAATAACACGTTTTATAAAAAAGATAGGAGGTGGTGAAGTTAATCCTAATTACAAACATAATATGGAGGGAATCATTGATGCAAACAAAGGTTCTCTTATTACATCAGGTCATGGTAATATTGGGGATGATAATGGTTTAATCAATGAGCGTATTGTTCATGATGGCTTTAATTATATTAAATCTGCGGCTTCTGCTTTTAATCCTGTGCGAAGTGATACACCTAGACCCTGAGGTATATATTTTCAAGATAGTGCATCACCGCAAATGGAAGCTTTAGTCGAATTACATAATAATATACTGTTTTATTTAGTGATAATACTGTTTGGAGTAGGATGATTATTAATAATCATAGTTAGAAAATATACCACTAGAGAATCACCTATTTCATATAAATATTCAAGTCATGGTACATTAATTGAATTGATCTGAACTATTACTCCTGCTTTAATATTAATTTTAATCGCTTTCCCGTCTTTTAAGTTATTATATTTAATGGATGAAGTAATTGATCCAGCAATGGCTATATTAGCAGAAGGACATCAATGATATTGAAGTTATCAGTATCCTGACTTTTTAAACAGTGATGATGAGTTTATTGAGTTCGATTCGTACTTAATACCTGAATCTGATTTAGAAGATGGTACGCTTAGAATGCTGGAGGTAGATAACAGACTTATTTTACCAGAACATACTCATATAAGAATTATTGTTACAGGGGCTGATGTTATACATTCTTTAGCTTGTCCTGCTTTAGGTCTAAAGTGTGATGCTTATCCTGGGCGATTAAACCAAACATCTGTTATTATCAGTAGAGAAGGAACTTTTTATGGACAATGCTCGGAGATCTGTGGTATATTACATAGTTCTATGCCTATTGTCATAGAGTCAGTTTCCATAGAAAAATTTGTATCATGATTACGAGAACAATAATTACATCGATGATTAGTCGCAAATTTTATTTTGTTTTTCCTCCGATAGGTCAGCATGAGCTATATTTATTGCTTGTGCTACATATGTTGCATGCGGTACATTTTCTGCATCCCTTACAATCGCAACATCCGCTACATTAATTGTGTTTCCTAAAATAAAAAGACAAATACTAAGAAAATATTGTGTTATGTTAACAAAATATTAAGAGGTGCTGCTGCGCAGCAGTACCGCGTGGTGTGGATGCTTACGTAGTTATGTTGCGCTACTTCGTAAGCAATCACATTTCTACTAATATTTCATAGGCAATAACCATCAGTATTTTGTATTAACAAAACAATTTAATCGTATACCACTACTTACTTTATTTATCTACGCAATTATTTATATACACAATTACTTATATACACAAGCACTATTAATATTATTCTTATTAGCTCAATGGTAGAGCAGAATACTTCTAATATTTGTATCTAAGTTCGAGTCTTAGATAAGAATTCCCTTTTTTGGTTGCTTGCTATTTTATATTCCATCTAGACAATTTTTCTATTTTAAGTTTTTAGTAATTTACTAGTTATTACATTTTACTTGTTTTGATGCATAAATGCGTAAGCACATTATTTTAAAATGCAATTAATTTGGCTTTGTTTATTTTGACTAGTGTGCCTAAATATGGATACTTACCAAGTTATGCTGCGCACCAATCACAGTTAGGCATCTCGGTAACTAAGTACATATAATAATTAAAATTTACAGATTTAGACCCATTATACTTTAATATCAGATATGTATAGATTAAAATAAGGGATATGTTGTACAGGGTAGTGCGGTTTGATTGCAGATCATATATAAGAGGTTCGATTCCTCCATATCTCTAATAAACTAAATTGTATAAAAACAAATTTATAGATGTTTGCTGCAGCGCTGCACCTATTAACGTTTTATCTATAAATATATAAAAATTTTTATATACTTATTAGCTTAATCGTAGAGCAGAATATTATTAATATCTGGATCTAAGTTCGAATATTATTAATATCTGGATCTAAGTTCGAATATTAGATAAGAATTTACTCTCTTTTTATCTAGATAATATTTAATAATTTGCACGTTTTAAAAGTTAAACCTTTTTATCTATTAGAACTTTATAAGCATGTTTGCAAAAGCTACACACTAATAGGAAACTATACAGACGGCTGGTATTCTATAATTAATACATATATAAATTATAACTGGTATAATAATTTGTTTTATTTTTAAGCCTAATTTTTTATTTAACATATATAATATTAAGCACATCTAAGCTGATCCCCTTTTTTGCTCAAATTTAGCTTTTTACTTTATTTCCTGCTGTTTCGCTCTCCTTTGATTTTATACACTCCTAATTTGTCTCATGCTCCCTAACAAGAATAATAAGAAAGGAATATATAACACTCAATATAAAGGGAAATTTCCTAATAATGCATGCTTAACTTATTGTTTTGCTACGGAGTATGGTGTACGGAATACGTAGTACGTAGTACATAGTACGCAGTAGCGCTGCTTGCACATCCTAAGCATATAAAAACTAAACATCCATAAAATAGGTGTCAAGGGTATGTAAATAAAAATTTAGAGTATAAATATAAACATAATAATTATTAGATAGTAAAACCCTTTTAATTAGATGAAATTTTTCTTTTTTTAATCAATAATACTGAGTAAGGTATACATTCCTTTCTTTTTGGTACTACGTAAGTTTGCATCTTTTGATTTATAAAACGAAAAATTCATTTAGTGATTTTCAATATACTGTATAATGTATGTGATAACACATACATTATTAATAATTAGTCATATTTACTACATATTAAGATAAGGAGGCAAAATATCTGGCTGTTGTCACTGTATTACGCGGGGTTGGGGCGTAGTACCATGTGTTTCTATATATGCATAGGCTTCTTGTTGGTATATAGCTAGGTATACATTAGTATTAACACCTAGATATATATCTTTAGTATCTAAAAATAAAAGCATTAAACCATATAATAATGGAAATACATGTATTAAAATCCAATTGGTATGCTATGATACAGTTATTATTACTGTTATTGGCTTAAGTATGTTGTTAGTTTTAACAATTTTATTTGTTAAGTATGCGTTTTCATTTATAGGGACTTAACCCTTTTTATTAGTTATTTGGCCCTGTTTTTTTTTAATACTATTAACGAATTCGACGAAAGTGATAATGATACAAGCGGCAAAAATTTTAGGTACAGGTATGGCTACAACAGGTTTAATTGGTGCCGGTGTTGGTATAGGTGTTGTTTTTGGAGCATTAATATTGGGTGTCGCTAGAAATCCCGCCCTTAGAGGACAATTGTTTGCTTATGCTATATTAGGTTTTGCCTTTGCAGAAGCTACAGGATTATTTGCTCTTATGATGGCATTTTTATTATTGTATGTTGCATAAATAGATATAAGATCAATTTTGTTAATGTTATTATGTTAAATTAATAACCTTAACATAATAACCTAAATAAAGTAAGCGCATAAAGTAGAAATAGTTATGTGTGACCACTCTCTAGCTGTGGATCAGTCCTTTGCTCTAGAGGCAGAAAATGATCATGACAATTTGGGTGCGTAGCAGCAATCATTTGGGTGACCAAGGTCTTAATCGCCACAATTTGAATAACTAAAATCTGGAGCACCGGTATCTGGACGAGACGCCTGAGCAGTACGAGTAGCAAGAGCTTGAGCATGGGTAGCAGACTATTAATAAAACGGGTAGGAGGCCTATCAATCAAATGCAAATGGTAGCAGGGCTATCTATCAAATGTAAATGGGTGGGCGGCTATTAACCAAAAGGGAGTATGCGGCCTATCAATCAAATGGGCAGCAGATCCACTCATCAAACGGGCAGCACGGGCAGCATGGGCAGCACGGGCAGCACGGGCAATATGAACAAGGGCATAAGGAAAATTTGGAGCACTATTATCAGGAGTAGACGGCCGAATAGAATAGGGGTTCCTGCTCTGCATTGCTCTGCATTGCTCCGCATCAGTATTTGGTTGTATTTACTTTTATGCACAGACGGGTATAAATCCTAATAATGCGATTATGTTTATGTTACTCTTAATAGCATAAACCTAATAAATTTAAATAAAGGACAGATTAACTTTTCCGTACAAACACGTTATATTCAAAGTCTTATATCCCAATTCTGCGTAAGCGGTGGCAACCGTCAGTTGCCTTGTAACCAGCTTATATATGCCCTGGTTATAGCCTACATATGTATGTATAGCTATAAAGTTTAAGTCCGCTGTATTGACGCCAACAAACATCAATATGTAACCTAGTATAAAGGCAGCTAAACATCTAGACAGTGAGGCAATAAAACAGCTTTTCTACTTAAGGTCTAATCTTCTAGTATTTTCTACATTTTAAAAATTATATGACTTATTTTAGCGAAATGCGATTGTGACCTAAATTTACTTTACTATACATGCGAAAGTATTCAATTAATTTAGCTGTATTTTTATCATTAATAATATTCTTTTCTATAGTATTATTTTCTATCTGATACATTACCACTATACCACAAGAATGTGAACCATGAGAAAAAGGTTATTTGACTGTTTCAGTACCAGAAGGTGATCGGGTTGAAATAGTAGATGGTATATTGGTTATAACAAAAAAATTACCAAGCATAATGTCATACAGAGCCAATAGCCCACTTGATCAGTTTGAAATTAGAAATCTTATATGTCTAGATGTTCCTATTCTAGGTTATTTACGTATATTTGTAACCAATATAGCATTTTATTTAATAATCGCTACAGTTATTGCTTTGGCTTTTAATTTATTAGGTACTAATAAAGATAAGATAGTAGCTAATCACTGATCAATAAGTCAAGAGTCAATATATGCTACTATTAATAGTATAGTTATAAACCAAATAAACTCCAAGACAGGGCAAATTTACTTTCCTTTTATATACACACTATTCCTATTTATACTTATAAACAACCTAGTAGGTATGGTTCCATATAGTTTTGCATCGACTTCTCACTTCATTCTTACATTTTTTATTAGTTTTACAGTAGTGTTAGGAGCAACTATATTAGGTTTTCAAAAACATGGCTTAAAATTATTTTCTTTATTTGTACCTGCAGGTTGTCCTTTGGGTCTTTTACCTTTATTAGTAATAATAGAATTTATTTCGTATTTAGCTAGAAACGTATCGTTGGGGTTAAGACTAGCAGCTAATATTTTGAGTGGGCATATGCTGCTAAACATATTAAGTGGCTTTGCTTATAACATTATGACTTCAGGTTTTGTTTATTTTTTTGTAGGTTTAATACCTTTAGCGTTTATTATAGCGTTTTCAGGATTAGAACTGGGTATAGCTTTTATACAAGCACAAGTGTTTGTAGTATTAACTTCCTCATATATTAAAGATGCCTTGGATTTACACTAGATAAGGATAAACATATCAAGTCTTCCATCTACTGTCCAAAGTTAGTTATATATAGCTTATTTGCAGATAATAAATTAATATTTATACGTTAAACAACCTAGTAACCGTAATTTATGACATTTGTATAAAAATAATGTCAAGATATCTTAAGTTGTTTTATTATGGTGCGTAGCAGCATAATTATAATTCGAAATAAAGTTATAATTGAAAATAAAATTATAATTCTAAATTACGTATTATATTATAGGGTACGTGCTTTGCAAGCATGATATTTAAGGCAAACCGAGGGTGCGTAGCATGAAATTTATAACAGTTTCCTACACTGTTTTATTTACGTTATGCCTAATTTATTACTTATTGTCGATACTCCTAGAATGCATCTTTTTTATTTAATAAAAAAGTAAGCCTGAAGTTTTATGATTATAGTTTAATTCTTCGTTTTAGTTAACCCTATCTTTAGTTAGATTATGATGCAGAAATCAGTGATGATAGCACCAACATACAGTCTTTATATTTCATATGCCACAGTTGGTACCTTTTTATTTCTTAAATCAAATTATATTTGCCTTTGCCTTACTTGCAGCAATGATATACATATTTTCAAAATATATTTTACCAAGGTTCATTCGTTTATTTACGGCTCGTCTTTTTGTAACAAAACTATAATAGATAATACTAATATATACGTTTTGCTTCCTTAATAGCTTAAATTTTGTTTTAAATATACCAATAGTAAGGCATAACTAATGTTTAAAGTATATATACATATATATTATTTTACTGTTTGCTGATAATTCTGATATGTTTAAAATAAAGTTCTATGGTTATTTTTTAGCATTGTTTAAAAAAAACAAACAAATATTTTATTGTGATACATATTGTTTGATGCTATCTTAGTATTAATAGCATAGGGAAGTCCAAAGCTAATTAGATTTATGCATATTAATGATGCAAAGATAAAATTTTTGGTTTTTAACAGCAAATTAATAATATACTTTTTAAATATAATTTTTATTAGTTTAGTATAATTACAGTTGAAATATCAATCCCAAATTTAGCCTTTGTTTAGAGTAATGAACAACTACAGGAACCGGCTTACCTGTATCCGTAAATGTGCGTAAAAGTTAAGTTATCATTTAATTATTGATAACTTAACAAATAGATTTTATTTTTTTTTCTATGCTTAACTATGTAAGCATAAAAAACAACAATCGAAAAACATATGTATATAAGTAAATTAAGGACAAAATATTACGCTTACGATGTGCAAGCAGTGCTACTCCGTAATTCGTAACTCGTAATTCGTAATTCGTACTATGTACTGTGTACTTCGTACTCCGTAGCCTGTTATATACATGTTAAAATATACTATACAATTGTTAAAATACTGTAATGGTGGTATGTAAAACATTTTTTATACCACACAAACAAAAGAATATAAGTTATAATACTATAATGTGAAATATGCATATGTAATAAAAGCATAAACATTTACATAAATAAAAATAAGTTGAGTTTGATGATGGCTCTGAGTGAACGCTGTCCAAATGCTTGACACATGCTAATCGTACGACTTCGCTCATATTTGAAAAATATGAGCGAAGCAGTGGTGTACAGGTGAGTATAAGATAATGTGACTGCCTTGGAGTAAGGAGAAAGATCCCTTATAATAACAAAGGAACTAAGGTTTCGCTCTTAGAAGCATGTATCTCGTGTAGTTGTAGTAGTTAAAGTAGTGGTTTAACTAGCCTTTTACACGTAGTCGAAACTGAAAGGTTGATCGATCACAGTGGGACTGAATAAATCCCACGATTATTATCACAGCAGTGAGGAATATTGGTCAATAGCCTAACGGCTGAACCAGCAATTTGGAAGAATGTATAGCAATAGCTGATTGCACCAACAAACAGTTGATGCAAAATTGATTATATCAAATAAAATTCTAGGTAGATTTTTGATAATGACATTGCTTACCTAAGTCTTGACCAAATTACGTGCCAGCAGTCGCGGTAATACGTAAAAGACTAGCGTTATTCATCTTTAATTGGTTTAAAGGGTACCTAGACAGCGAATAAAGCCATAGGAGGGACTAATTCACTAGAGTTACTTATGAGGGGGTATTAAAGTACTGCAGGTGTAGAGATGAAATTTTGTTATACCTCTTTTCGTATGAGAAACTATGGCACAGGTATAGGTGAAAGCATCCCCTTATGTGATAACTGACGTTGAGGGACGAAGGCTTTGTGTCGCGAACAGGATTAGATACCCCAATAGTCAAAGCAGAAAATGATGAATGTCATAGATTAGATCTGCAATTTATTCTATAAATGAAAGTGTAAGCATTCCACCTCAAGAGTAATTTGGCAACATTGGAACTGAAATCATTAGACCGTTTCTGAAACCAGTAGTGAAGTATGTTGTTTAATTTGATGATACACAAAAAACCTTACCACAATTTGAATATTTATATTTATCTTTTATTGATTTCTACTAACATATTTGTAGACAATTAAAATGATGCTTATGCCCCATTTATGTGACTAAGCATCAAAAAAGATAATATATTTACAAGCGTTGCACGGCTGTCTTCAGTTAATGTCGCGAGATTTTGGTTAGTTCCATTAAATTAACGTAAACCCTTACTTTATTTATATATAAAGTAGTTCTCCGCTATATTGGATATGATAACAGGGACTAAGACAAGTCATCATGGCCTGCCAAGCAAATTAGGAAATTGCTTATGTGGGTGAAACTATCAAACTCCGGGAACCTCCTAAAGCTTCTGATACCAAGCATTATACGAAAGTGTATTTGTGGATGAATTAATTACTCATGTATGGTAATAAGTCAGAAGATGATTGAAAAAGAAATGGAATATCGCGGATCTAAATCAGGTTTTATCTTAAAATCTGTAAAAGAGCAACGAGTAGACGGTAGTTGACAGTTTTTTAACAATAAAAATTGTTTAAGGTGTACTCTAATGGGTATCGAAAGATATTATCAAGTCAAAAACCTTTCTAAGCAAATAAATGCTTTAAGAACTTATAAAAGCGCAACCCATATGCCAAATATTGTTAAAACATTAAACACAAACCCATGATTTGTTACAGGATTTACGGATGCAGAAGGTTCATTTTCTGTTTTAATTCAACATAATAGTGCTTATAAATTAAATTGAAGAATTAAAGTTATATTTGCTATTGGGCTACATAATAAAGATATTGAATTGTTACAAAAAATCCAATCTTACTTTGGTGTGGGAAAACTGCATAAACACGGTGAAAATTCCACACAATATAGAGTTGAATCTGTAAAGGACATGCAGGTAATAATAGATCATTTTGATAAATATCCTTTAATATCTACAAAAAAGGTTAATTATGTATTGTTTAAAAAAGCTCTCAGTTTAATAAAGTTAAAAGACCACATAGATGAACTAGATTTATTAAAACTTGTTGGTATAAAATCCCATTTTAATCTAGGTCTTAATCGAGAATTAAAACAGGCATTTCCTGATTGAAGTAAATATCAAATCACTAAACCAGAATATATTTTCACAGGAATACCTGATCCCTATTGAGTAGCAGGATTTGCGAGTGGAGATGGAAGTTTTAGTATAAAAATTTCTAATAATTCTACCACTACAATAGGAAATCGTATACAATTAAGATTTGCTATAGGATTAAGTATTATAGAAAAAGAATTAATTATATCACTAGCTAATTATTTTAAATCAGATAGATATAGTTCAGTTGAGGATATAAGTAAAGGTGGTAAAACGCCTTATGTTTATTATAGAAAAGATTCTGTTAATCTTGAGATTGTGAGATTTTCAGATGTATACAATATTATAATACCCTTTTTTAGCAAATATCCTATAGAAGGTATTAAAAGTTTAGATTTATTTGATTTTATAACAGTTGCTAATATGATTACAAATAAGGAACATTTGACATCAGAAGGCTTTGACAAAGTTATGGGAATTAAAAGTTTAATGAACAAAAATAGAATATAAATATAGCTAATTTATATTTTATTTAGCTTTATAAAATATTAATGCATTTATCAGTATGATAAATTTGATTGCTATGAAATATTGTGGGCTATAGACGTGCCACATAAACCTTACAAAAGGATGTGAAATTGTGAAATTGAGCTAATCCTCCAAAAATGGATAAACATTTCATGGATTGCAGTCTGTAACTCGACTGCGTGAAAAAGGAATTACTAGTAATCGTGTATAAGTACGGCACGGTGAATCTAATCTCAGATAGGTACTAACTACTCGTCAGGCGCTGAAAAAAGTATGTGCAATAAGTTTGGCTAGTGCTTATTTAAATTTTGGGCGATATTGTTCAAATACTTAGGCATGTTGTCTTCGTATGCGTGACTTTAATTGGTGTTAAGTCGAAATACGGTTCGTGTAGTGGAAGTTGCACGGGATTTATGTATATTAAAATCACCCCTTGTGGAGCACCCCTCCCGGTTGTGAAAGAATAAAATATGCCTATTAAGTGGCTATTTATTTAGCTAAAAGGTAGATAATACTAATTAAAACTAATAGTTGAGCATATTTTATTCTTTTATAACACCCCCAAATGTTCTATGCTTTTTTGTTGTTCTTATTTGTTCGTATGTGTTTGTTACAAAATAAACATCAGTTATAATATTTATGCTTAATTTTACAAAATGTTTACTTTTATTGTAATAAAGGTAACTAGGTATAACTACTAACATTAAGCAAATAAGCAATCACAAGGTGTTTTAATTAGTATATTATGTCAAAAATTATTATAAAAGCACAAGGAAGGTTCCGTATGTTGGTACAACGGGTTGAGCTGTAAACTCAATAGCTTTTGCTGTCGAAGGTTCAATTCCTTTCCTTCCTATTTTTTTTATAACTTTTTACGTTAAGTTAAATATTTTTTTATAACAGTTTATTATATATAGTAAACTCTTTATATAACATACGCTCATATGTAAGCATTTGAATCATGATTATTTTTTCCTTACCTTTTTTTATTTTTCTTTGTTTTGCTTTATTTTTCTATATTTTATTTATTTTAGATTTTATTTATCTTGTTTTTTTATGTTAAATATTATTGGTGCGTGCTTTGCATGCATGAGAAAAGAGGAAAGATCCATAAACATCAACCGTGAATGCTATATAATGTTACTATGTAAGGAAATTTTTTGTTGTTCTTTTGATACCGCGCTAACAATAATGAACATAAGCCATAAATAAAAGTATATTGGTGTCAACCTAAATACCTAGGTCATGTGAAGTATAATAAGAATATAATTTAATGGTAAAATGAGAAGCTTCAGTCTTCTTTTTCTCAGTTCGAATCCGAGTGTTCTTGGTTAAATTTATTTTAAATTATCATGCGTGCATGATTTTAGATTTTATATTTTGTGTTTTAATAGTTATTTTTCTTTAATAGCCTTTGTAGCTCAACGGTAGAGCGAAATACTGTTAATATTTTGATAAGTGTTCAATTCACTTTGAAGGCTTTGCTTTTATAGGCAACATTTATAGTGTACATGCCCACAACTTAAATTTTGTATTGTACATACTCACAGTTTAATTTTGTAATGTACAAGTCTTTCATTATATAACTATATATTGATGTATATCAAGATAGCTTATTTATCATATACCTTAATAGTGTACACGATAAAAAATTATACGTATATATGCATATAAGACATGTTAGCTTAATTGGTTAAGCGATGTGTTTCGGCCACAAGGATTGTAAGTTCGAGTCTTACACATGTCTTTTTTATTTGAAAACATATGTATAGTTAATTACCGATCTCTTATATATAGTAAAAACGGCAAGTACGCAATAGTTATTATTGTTTTTATTATATATTAAGACAGACATATATACCTTAATATTATGTTTAGTTTATTGCTTATAGACGAAACTTATGCCAATGGGTTTAAGACTGAGTTTTTAAATATTATCTCATTGGCATCTATACTATCAGGTATTTTTGTTATAATCAGCAAAAATCCTATAGTCTCGGTATTGTTTTTAATAGGCCTTTTTTTGAGTATAGCATGTTATCTGTTTATATTAGGTATAAACTTTATAGGATTATCATACTTATTGGTTTATGTTGGGGCAGTATCAATATTATTTTTATTTATATTAATGTTAATCAATGTTAGGATATCTGAACTTTTAAATGATACGAGTAGTAGCATACCATTAGCAATGGTTATTGTTATCTGTTTTAACTACTCTGTTTATCAAATATTACCTATTAATATGTTAAGCATGAATTCTTCTAGCTTGAAAGGCGATTTTATAGATGATTTAAAGTTTTATTTAAATGATTTAAACGTTAACACCAAGGCTAGTGAGTACATATTTATGTTTTTTAATTTTTTTAGTAATAACCAAAACAAGCAGATATTGTATGTAACATCTAAATTTTGAGATGGTAGTTTGACAGAAACAACACATATTTCTAGTATAGGTAATATTATGTACACTAGTTACTCTATATGATTAATAATAACTTCTATTATATTACTGTTGGCCATGGTTGGTGCTATTGTTATAACAATAAAACAAAAAAATTAATTCGTTTTATAATGTCTTAAACACCACAATTTAGTAATAAAAATAGAGTATGGTTATCTATTTTTTATTTATATTTGCTGCATGCAAGCAATGTAGGCTAATATTATGATTTTAATTATACTGTATATTATGCTGCTTACATATATATATAACCAGCGCTTATATTTCATTTATTGTGATGTTATTTATTGATTTGTTAATAAGTTACTATTATCATGATATCACTAGACCAAAATGACATATAAAATATTACCCCTTCTTAGTAAGTGCAGGCCTGCAAGAAAATATCTTAATCTAGAGGCTAGTATAAGCTCTTTTCACAATGTATAAATAAAAGTTAATATAGAGACCTTAGTTTAATTGGTAGAATGTATGACTTTTAATCATTAATACGTGGGTTCAAATCCCACAGGTCTTATTTAATATAATCATTTTAGTATATATATTAGCTGATTGTTGTGTTTTTTATGTTGCATTATTTCTGATATGCTTGACAAAGTATGCTAACAAAACATGACTTTGTGTTATTTATATCTTTCTCTTTTTTTACGTAATTAAGCATATATAGCTATTTGCTTAGTATCCCTTATTTTTAGTTTGGTTTCTTTGATTTCATATTATTATGGGGCTATTAGCTATAAGCAAAAAAAAGATTAAGGCATATATAAAACATGGTACAAAATTAGCAATAAATTAAAGCATATAATACAAGCAAAACATAATATGCGCAAGTTAAAAAAGCATGATAAATGATATTTAAAACAAGAAACAGTTTTCAGGTTCATCCGTTTCATTTAGTATCACCTTCACCTTGACCTATCTACACTTCTATATCTCTTTTAGTACTTACTACATCAGGTGTACTTACTATGCATGGGTTTTTTTCTGCACAAGATTTCGTATTTTTGGGTTTATTGTCTGTAATACTTTCTATGTCATTTTGATTTAGAGATATTATTAGTGAAGCAACATATCTAGGTAATCATACTTTAGCGGTACAAAGAGGATTGAACATGGGTGTGGGTCTATTTATAGTAAGTGAGGCTTTATTTTTTTTAGCTATCTTTTGAACTTTTTTTCATAGTGCGTTATCACCAGCTGTAGAAGTCGGAGCTCAATGACCACCTAAGGGTATAGATTCGGTTAATCCCTTTGAATTACCTTTACTTAATACATTAATATTATTAGCATCTGGTTTTACAGTTACTTATGCTCATCATTGTTTAATACAAGGAAACAGAAAAGGAGGCTTACAAGCAATATTTTATACAATAGTCTTAGCCATAATATTTACTGCTTTACAAGGCTTAGAATATACAGTTTCTTCATTTACATTATCTGATAGTACTTATGGTTCTTGTTTTTATTTTGGTACCGGTTTTCACGGCTTACATGTAATGATAGGTACTGCTTTTATTGCAGTAGGTTTATGAAGATTTCTAGCTTATCATTTTACTGAAAATCATCATCTGGGTTTTGAGACTTCCATACTTTATTGACACTTCGTTGATATAGTTTGATTAATTTTATTTATATCCGTTTATTATTGAGGTTCATAATTGTTTTTAACAACACAAACAAATATAAATTTTACACTACACAAATAATAAAACATTATATCAGTATGAGTATGATTCAGATACATAGTTATTAAATTTAACATAGTTTATCTAGATATATTTAAAGGTAAATAAATAGTGATTATATAATTACATTAGTTTTCAAGTTTATATACTTTAATGTAAAAATATTAATAACGGACATAGGTTAATGGTAGACCATTTGTCTTCCAAACAAAGTGTGTCGGTTCGATTCCGACTGACCGTAAGGAATGCGGTGTATTATTATATTTATCTTTTGGTTATATCATATACACATTGTTTTAATTAAGGTTTAAATTTTTCATGCTTACGGAGTGCAAGCAGCGCCACTCCGTACTCCGTACTCCGTACTCCGTACTCCGTACTCCGTACTCCGTACTCCGTACTCCGTACTCCGAAATTCGTAGCAAACCTTATCGAGTTTCAGCTGTTAAACAATCTTGTTAGATTAAGCCTTATTAATGCTTAATTTGTTATAGTTTGTGTGTTATGAATTAAAAAGGAAGGTTGCATGCAAAGCATGCAGCTAATATAAAAAAAACAAAAATTCACACAGGGTTAGTAACTTAATAGGCAAAGTCCTTTCTTGTCGAGAAAGTGGATACCGGATCGAAGCCGGTCTAACTCGTACGTATTTATACTAATACATTTAGTGTATGTTGTTTAATGTTTATTTTAAAGCAATATATGAAGGGAAAATAGCCAATGGTAAGGCAATGTATTTGCTAAATATTGTGTAATTAACACCTAGATGTTCGAATCATCTTTTTCCCGCTCCGCATGCTCTGCAGCCAGTTTTATTAGATTAATGTTATTTTATTAATGGTTTATTATAGATATCTAGTATAAATCGTTTACTGAATTATTTCTTTTTTGTTTTTGTTTATATTTGTATTTCTTGTTATATATAATATAATTATAATATATAAACAATAAACCTGTGCTAGGTCTAGCTTTTAGTTTTGTTTTTGATGCTACGCTTTTTATTTCCTAATACTTTGCACTATTTTTACTGGTGTTTCACATATGTTATCTTAAACACTACTGATTTAACATATAAATTTTAGAATGTAATGAAGAAAATAATGGAGTAAAACACGCATTAAGCTTAGTTTATGGGGGCATACTAGGGTGCATGCAAAGCATGCTTATTAAAAAAATAAGTACGTACAGTATACTAAATTTTACATGCAATATCAACAAAATATATAACAATAATCAATCTTGCTTTGTTTTCAAGCATAAGCAGTTATACAATATGCTGCAACATAATACAAGGTTCCTTAACTTAATAGGTAAAGTATACTTTTGATAAGAGTAGGTTTGGCGTTCAATTCGCTGAGGAATCAAATAAGATGCTTACAGTTTATGATATATATGTATTGTATTCGCCGATACATACCGTAAATAAACCATAACCATGTAATAAAAGAGAATTGACCGAGTGGTCTAAGGTGATAAGCTTGAAACTTATTCGGTTCATTTGACCACATCCGTTCGAATCGGATATTCTCTGTAACAATGCCTTATCATAATAAAGAGACTGCTTGTATAACATGATTTTATAGGTGGCATGCTGGCACGCTGGCACGCTAGCACGCTGGCACGGTACACTTAAATTATTTTAATAAATTTATACTATAATTAACTATTATATACATCTATATTAATACGGGTTAGAGCCTGGTAGGTTGGGCGCCTCATTTGGGATGAGGAATTTTTATGTTCGAATCATAATAACCCGATTTTATTTGTATTAATTTTATATAGTAATTATTGTTTTAAAGTTATTATTGTTTTATTTTGTGTTGTTTACCAGTGACATGTAAATTTACAAATATTGTTGCTTTACTGTATAATTTATTATCTAAACAAATCTTGCATGCTTTGCATGCATACAAATAATTTTTTATGGTAAATATTTAATTTACAATATACAGTAATGATACAGATGATATGGATAATATTATTTTGCTGCGCATTATTTTAAAGTATGAAAACAAAGAAGATGAAAAAATAAAAGAATGCGCAGCACACAAGTATACAAAGAAATTATTATGGAATCATAGCTATATATTAAATAGAGCCACTAAGAGCCAACCTAAAAATAATTCTAATAATAAATTATGTATCTAAAAAACGAAGTGAATTGAAATATCTTAATAACTTCAGGAAAAAAAATCAAAAGAGATTTCTTAAGTAATGTGAATGAAACAGAATAAGTCTTGTTTTTGTATTAGGTCTTTTTATATTCTCTGTTTTTGATTGCTCTAGCATTTTATTATAAAAAAAAATTAATGCTTGCTTGTAATACTAAACAAGCTTAGGTAGTTATCAACATAAAAATATGAAAAAGACACATTGCTTGTTAAATCATACGAGCTGATGCTGCGTACATAAAGGAAAAAGTAAAATGGAGTGCATATCTGTTTGAATAAAAGGGGAACCTTCCTCTAAGACTAAATATAATATATAAGCGATAGCGAATAGTACCGTAAGGGAAATGATTGAAATAGTAATTTTATAAGCAGCTCAAAGATGGTTTAAATAAACAATGAGAGCGTACCTTTTGCATAATGGGTCAGCAAGTTAATATTCGATGCGAGCAATAATGCAAAGATAAAACAATTATGATATAATAATGTAGTATCGAAATTAGACCCGAAACCTAGTGATCTTACCATGATCAGGGTTATAAAAGTCCGAACGGGTTATCGTTGTAAAGATATCCGAAGAATCGTGGTAAGTTAGTGAAAGACAATTCTGACTAGGATAGCTGGTTTTCTGCGAAACCTATATAAGTAGGTAATTTAAATAGAATATCAGAAGGTACAGAATTGTGATCTCATGCAACCAGTATTTATTAATATATTAATAAAAAAAAAAGAACAACTTGTTTGTGTACTTATACTAGGTTATCCTACGTAAGTATTCACGCATGTTTATCTTTTTAGGGATATTATAATATTAACAAAAATATACTTTTTGTGGACATTGGGGGGTCGTGAAGACTCTATCAGTGAGTATTTGTTCTCGGAAGGACTAGATATGTATATTGAATAATCGGACATAGTACGATAAGGTTGTATGTCTAAAGGGAAATAGCCCAGAACAAGAGTTAATAAGGTTCCAAAATTTTTGTTAAGTGAAATTAAGGCAGTATTTATCCCAATCGGCCAGGGAATAGGCTTAGAAGCGGCCATTTTTTGAAGACCTCGTAACAGAGCACTGGTTTTATATTTTATGGATAAAAGCACCGAAAATTTAACGGATCTAAACAAAATACCGACACCTTGTCCATATATATTAATGTGTATATTATATATTGTATATATGGGGTAGCGGAACATTGGGCGTGAAACAGCCATTTTTAATCCTTTATAAGGATTAAATTGCCTAGAGTTTTTTTATTAATCTCTAGACTATATAAGCCCAAGTGATAATGCTGACATGAGTAACGATAAAGGATCATTAATACATAAAATATTAGAGAATCCTCGCCTAAAGCTTATGGAATTTATTAAAGTTACGGCCTCTAAGTTTATTTTTTTGTCTTAGCTTCCGATTATTTATATATAGTATATATTTAATATCTACGTCTAAATAGTCGAGAGTTATGACAAATTACCTAATGGTATAGACGATGAGAAAACCTAGAGTTTACAGTAATTAACGTTTTTTATTTACGTATTAACTGGAACTCCGCTTATTCTATTGAATTGTTATTTTAATAATCTATTGTTAAAGGAAAAACGGAAGATCTTTACTAATATTTTAAGTAAATTATGTGAAAAATGTTCTGGAAAACTGTAAGCTCCGTAAGTAATATAAAAAAAGTAAAACAAAGATATATTGCAAGCTTATGCTATAATACCGTACCTAAATACTAACACAAGTGAGCAAGTAGAGAATACGAAGGCGTTCGAGCTAACAATCATTAAGGAACTCGGCAAATTGACTCTCGTAACTTCGGGATAAGGTGGGCCATTTCTTCTGATTAATATCAGGTAAGAAAGAGGAGGCATAGAATGGTGTTGTACGACTGTTTAATTAAAACAAAGCACGCTGCGAAGAAATAAATTCGATGTATTGAGTGTGATCTCTGCCCGATGGCGGCTGGTTAACTAATTTGCTTAGTTAAATAAAATAAACTAGGCTTTGATGGAAACCCCGTTCAATGGCGGCCTTACCTATAAGGGTCCTAAGGTAGCGTAATACCTTGGCCGTTAAATGCGGTCTTGCATGAATGATGTAACGATACAACAGCTGTCTCTATGATTGGCTCGGTGAAATTGGAATAACTGTGCAGATACAGTTTACCTCTAGTTGGACGAGAGTGCGACTAGAAAGTGCAATATAATAATGTGGTATGATTCCACCTGATAACCCATTATCTGAGCTCATGCGGTATGCATTAGAAGTAATTCTTTTGTGTAAAGCCCGTTAAATAATAATTTATATTATCCTACCTTAAAATTAATTTTAAGGCAGGTGAGCTAATTTTACTATGGATAATTAATTTGAATTCACGTCAGAAGCGTATTAGAGGGGTTTATTTTTTAAGTAATAAACAATAAGCAAAAATGAAACAAAATATATACATAGCTTAAAAATAAACAGTCGACTGTATGAACAAGTTTTCGTTTGTTTATTAATGGGTCTTATGTCGACGTACGTATAGTGGAATCCTAAGGTAAATGTAAATTGTGTTATATTGTAAACTAGGTAAGCCCAATAATGTCCTTTAAAGGAAGTTTAACTGTAAAGTTAAATATACATTAGTGGGTAAAGGATGTTCTAAAAAGCGAATGCCTTATTGTAATGATGAGGATAGGTTTATAACTAATTCGAAAGAATGCAGACTTAGAAATGGTATTTATAATACAAAATCTTATTTTTTTTAATCACAGTTTTTACTGCTATATATATATTATCTAAACCTATTTATTTTTTGGGTTAAATATATAATTTTAGTTGTGGATTATATATTTTTTCATAGGAAATCTAAGTTACAACTTTTATTTTATGTTGGAGTAAATACCCGTACGTCTAAAGGCAGGCCTATGTGATGTTGGTTCGGGTCAATAAAAGGTTTGCACCCTAACTTATTGATAGAGTTGAAACATATAATTTAAAAACTTAGCAAATTTATAATATAATTTTAAAGCTACAAACTACAATAACATCACATTTAATAATAAAAATCTTTCTCCTTGATGAGTAACAGGCATCACAGATTCGGAAGGTAATTTTAGCATTAACTATAATACTAAAAGCAACAAACTGTCGGCTTCTTTTAAAGTTAGCCAAAAAGACCACTCTTTGATAATATTAGATAATTTTAAAAAATATTTTGGATGTGGTAATATAAACATAGATAATAATAGAACAAATGGGTATAAGTTTATAATTAGTAAAAAAAGTGATTTACTTAACATTGTTATTCCTCATTTTGAGAATTATTTGTTAGTTGGCTCAAAACATTTAGATTTTTTAGATTTTAAAAAATGTGTATTATTGATGAATGAAGGAGAAAACAATTTAAGCTATCTCAATGAAGTTATTTCTATAAAGAAAGGTATGAATAAAGGTAAACTTTACGATACTCGTTGAAATTACCTTAAAAATAAGACTTTTGATTTGAAGCCTGAATGAGTACAAGCTTTTATAGACGGAGAAGGTACATTTCAATGTAGAATAGCAGATGCAGTAAGTAGAGATAGTAAATATACAAGCATTAATCCCACTTTAGAAATAGCCCAAAACAGTCATGATGTATTTGTTTTAAATGCTATTATTAAATTTTTTGGCATAGGTTACTTGAAGCCTAAATATGATATAACATCTTTGGATGCTTCAAAAAGTTCTCGCTCTGTGAGTAGAGCTATATTTAACCAATCTAAATACATTATAAATTTTGTTGATAAATATCCTATGTTCACTCGTAAACATTTAGATTTTCTAGATTGAAAGGAAATAGTAACATTAAAACAAAAAAATACACATAAAACTATGGATGGTAAAAATCACATGCTTGGTTTAAAACAAGGCATGAATAGAGGCAGATTGTTAAATTGCAATTTACTGAGTGGTTCTGACAAATTTAAAGTTTTAAATTCATCTAAGTTATCAATTGGTATAAAACAATATCACACTAAAGTACATAAAAATAATGGAATTAGTGCATGAGTTTTATTCACTTCAATATTACTTCTAACTATTGGAGGTTTAGCTATATGAGATTACAATTTATTAATTATTTGTCTGAATAAAGTCTTATTTATCTTATTCTTCTTCTGTTTCACTGTATTTTATATAGATAATTTTAAGTTATCTAATAATAAATTTATTAAGTATTATCAGGTTATTATTTTTATTTTATTTATTACTTATATCATATATATTTGTATAGGAGGTTATGTTTTAATAAATGACACTATTTGTCGTATTAATCCAGATGAAGTTAAAGATGCATTACAGAATAAAGATATCAAATTAGAAGGTAAAATAGTAATGGATAAAACTGCAGGAGCTGAAGTAGCAAAAGGATTATCAACTTTTGGGTCTAATGTTGGATTAGGTGCTTGTGTAGGAGCGTTGGCAGGAGGGGTTGCTAAAAGTATAGCTAATACTTCTATACCTCCTTTCCAGAAAGCTGGCTTAATAGTGGCTAGTGGTATAGCAGGTGCTATATTACACACAGGAGCTAGCGCAATTAATGCTCAAACACATGCCGCGGCTCATATAAATAAATCTTCAGATTCTACATCTAAAGACACACTGCCTAAAGATATTAATCAATTTATAGGTAATGTAGATGACTCTACACCTTTAGAAATTTTAATACAATGTATATCCATACTAAATTCTCTTTGTATTTGAATAATAATATTTTTATCTATGCAAATTTTATTTAAGACTATTAGTGATAAACCTAAATTAAAATTTTTAGGTTCATTAATGCCTCATTACAGTGAAAAAATAAAATTATATATCTATAAATTGATAAGTATTAATAAAAACTTAAACCTGTTTTATTCTATTTTTGCATTAGGTTTATTGTTTATTTGCACGTTAGGATCAGTATATTTTTCATTAGAGCTGCATAATAATTTAAATAGTTATGTTGATGTATATATAAATTTAAGTAAGAAGTAAAAAAAAAAATAAGATAATAATATAAATGCTTGAGCCGTATGCGATGAAAGTCGCACGTACGGTTCTTAGAGGGGGAAGTATTAGTAATAATATAACCTATCTCAACAGACCCTATGCAGCTTTACTGTTGCTAGTTACCGAGTATGATATAATGAGTTGTAGCGTATAAGGTAATTAATATAAAATTGAAACACCTTTACTTCATTTATCATATTATATAAACCTTACAAGCAAATTGCCAGTAAAATCAATAAATATGATTACTGGTTGTAATAAATGATAGGAACAATTGCTAGGTGGCAGTTTATGCGGGGCACAGATCCCATAAAGAGTACCTGGGAGTATCCAAAGACAATTTTTAGGTTGCAATTTGCAATTTAATATGAACTTTTATTAGTATAGATTCATATTTTTAGTTTGCAATATGTGTTATATTATAATATAACGCTAATTTAATTATAAATCCATTTAAGTTGGAACTTTTTTTAATTAGGTAAGATTTTAACTATATTTAAATATAGATGTAATTAAATCACTATGAGATGCCAAGAAGGCATACTAACATAATTACAAATAATATAATGCGGTGTGATATGTTTTTTTACGAATGTATACTGATAAACCGTTTACATTTTCTATTTTTATTTTTTTTATTGATGTTTAACTTATGATACTTATAGCATATATACCAAGTTATGCCTGCTTAAGGAGTGTTTCACAAATCAAATCAAAATAAAGTTAAATAAAAATATAAAAAGCAACAAAAGGGACTAGTTAATGAAAAACTTTTTCTGTATGCTTACAAATATATGCAATCACACCACTACTTGAACATGCCTACATGTAATGGTAAAATTTCATTAGCAATTATATCTTAGTAAGTTCGCATAATGATTTTTGTTGTAGACTAGTCTACATAAGGTATAATATATATGTAATTACGAATTATATATATATCTGTATGTATATATGCCAAGTATATGATAGTTATTTTACTTATCAAGTTTAACGGCTTAATCTTGCTTTACTGTTTGACTTACATGTCTTTCAGTTGCGTAAGCGGGGCATATGATCACAAGATGCAGAAAGGAAAGGTCTTGGATTATTGAAAAAGTTACGCTAGGGATAACAGGCTAATCGCGCCAGAGAGTTCAAATTGAGTGCGGGGTTTGGCACCTCGATGTCGGCTTAGCTCATCCACATGAATGTAGGAGTCATGAAGGGTCCGACTGTTCGTCGATTAAAGAGCTACACGAGCTGGGTTAAATACGTTGTGAGACAGTATGGTTTCTATCCTCTAGAGGAAGTTGGAATAAATTAGGGATAGCCCCTTGTACGAGAGGAGTTGGGTATATTAACCTATGGTTTACCTGTTGTTTGTTTTGCCATATTATTGTAACTTATAGAGACAATCTCTCCATTTGTTATAGCCTCTGAGTTTATAACCAAGAACGCAATATTTTAGGTGTAATAGCTTATGCTGGCAATTACTTTTCACTAAAGTAACATTTACTTAGGCAGAAATAAACTGAAATAGATGATATGTCTAGTAAAAAGGCACGGCAGGAAAGCTACGTTAGTTAATGATAAGTGCTGAATGCATATAGGCACGAAACATACCTTAGGATATTCTCATATATACGTAGTTTAATACTACAATTTTAGTTTTTATTAATAGGCTTTAGCTTAAATAATTGTGATGTTTTTAGGCATTAAGTACTAATTTTATAGTCTACTATATAATACGCTTATCGTACATATCTGTATCTCATCTTTTTTTGTTTTATTATTTACTTATAAAATATCACTTAGTGGTACATATTTATAGTATGTTATAAGTAAAGTAGTGTCGTTAACATTTTATACCTAAGATTACTAATCTGTAAGTACAATGTCAAAAGATGCAAGATAAGAATCCCTATATTTAAGCACTACTTATATCACACATGGCTTTTCGTCCTCATCACCACTAACAGCTTTATCATTATTGCCTGTAAGAGGCTCAGTTTTCACATTGTGCATGATCGCGATAATAATCAGTATTCCTGCCCAGGATATTAATAGTATTTGTATTAGTATTAATATTAGTATTAGCATTAGTATTATTATCATGATACATCCATCATATAAAAAATTTACCTCATAATACTTTTATTACCTATATTATTAACTATTTACATATATATTAATAATTATACTAGGGTGTATTAACTACAAGCAAAAAAAACAAAATATGCTATAAATTATGTATAAAGCCTGGTTAGCATAAAAGTAATGCAACCGTTTTGTAATCGGTAGAAGTAAGTGCGATACTTGCACTGGGCTCTTTTTTATTTTCATTTGTTTGCTTGCTGATACTAGGTATTGGTGTGATACAGGCAAACTGAGATAATGTAATAAAAAAGGAATTAAAGCTTATGTCTTAAACATAGGCCCAGTAGTCTAGTGGTAAAGACATATTGTTTTCACCAATCTATCGAGGGTTCGATTCCCTTCTGGGCTCTCTACATGGGAATTAGGTTTATTTTAGGCTTGCATACCCATATAATTAATAAATTATACTTAATTTGCCGGTATAGCTAAACCTACGCAGTATCTTAATACTAATATTATGTAATTATTATATACTTATTTTGCACTATACATATAACCCTTATTAAGTACTCCCTTATTTTCTAGTAAAACTACTGAGCTTTACTTTTTATGGTTATATTGCTTAAGGCATTAAAAAAAATAAAAATCATATGAGTGCGAAGCATGATATTTAATATCATGCTTCGCACTCATATAGGTACAAAATTTATAATATATGCGGATTGATGTAACAGTAACATAACCGGTTCATGACCAGTATATAAGGGTGCGATTCCTTTATCCGCTTTTTATATTATTATATAAAAGTCATAAGAGTTTGGTTTATATGATTACATAGATAAATTGATGATAATTATGCTTGACCTATCTAATTATATAAATTATATATATTATAAAGGGCTATAGCTTAATGGGTAAAGCAAGCTGCTCATAACGGTTTAGATGAGTGTTCAAGTCATTCTGGCCCTAACTTAGTAATTATATCTGCATATGTATATTACATGTGCGAGTCCGAGTGCTGAAATTGGTAGACAGTGCAAATTTAAGCTTTGCTGATTATATATCGTAGACGTTCAAGTCGTCTCTTGGATACATGAAAAACAATAATTTAAAAAACAATAATTTTACTGTTTATAGCAACTATATTAATTTAATACATAACAAATTAACAAATTAATAATCGTAGACCGCAAATTAGCACAATTGGATCAATTAAGCCAACTAGAACTTATCTAAACGCTCATACTCAGAAAAATAAAACTTGAATGCGCATACTCAAAAAAAGAAAATTTACAAATAATAGTGAAAGGAAAGTAATAGTTTATACATTAACTTATAAAGATTTAGATAAATTTTATGTTGGTTTAGCTGAAAACATTAAGCATATATTAAAAAATTATTATAACGTGTCCTAGTTAGAAAATTAAATATATAAAAATAAAAGTTTTACTTGTAGATCCCATTTAAAGTACGGCTACTCTGCCTTTAATTCTTACACTATTGAGTATTGTTATATAACTTTTTTATTGTAAAAAAAACAGTATTATCTAACTTTATTAATACTTGTACATATTACCTTAAAGTTTGCTAATTGTCCGTCAAGTTTAAAACATACTGAAACTATTAAAGAGTTTAAGCAGTAATTAGTAATAGGGCGTACTAATCTTGAAACAACAGGAATAACAGTCAATATGGTAGCATGTTAATGTGTAATTATTACAGACACTAAATCAGGTGAATGCTTGCGTGTCTGCACCAAAAAGTTTATATCTATCAGAATAACAGCGGGTTATATAAATAAAGTGCATATATCTTGTATTGCTAAAAGTTTTTATAATAAAGGTATATATAGAGTAAATGATTAGACTTTAGAAAATAACACAATTATTCAGCTTTACTTTAATCAAGTTATCGCTAGCCCATGGTTTAGACAACAAAAAAAATTTTTTTTATTTTTTGGTTTAACATCCTTAATATTCAAGTAGTTCTTCGAATACCTATTAAATAAAAGTACTGATATAATTTAACTATCAATATTACATAGAAATATATTTTTCTATGGTCTTAATAGTATTAAAGTTAAAAATATTGTTATAGCTAAGGGGGATATAGTTTAATTGGTAAAACATCTATGTTGCATATCGTCATTTCGGGTTCAACTCCTGATATCTCCATATTTATACTATACTTTTCATTTAACTGTAGGTAACAAACAACAAATATATGTTTATGGTTTTATCCTTTTTTTTCTATTTAGCTCATAAATTAAGCTTGCTTACCCTCAAGCAAGTATCAACACTAGAGCAGGCTTAAATTTTTATGCGTAACTTATTGTACATAATTTATTGTGCATATCAACACTATAGTTTTACTTTATTATACATTATTTTATTTATTTTATAACTCTTTATAATATATAATTTTTTCATATTATATAACTTTTTATAAAACACAATTATTTATAAGATATTACTTTTTATACTGTGTGATTATAGTATACAGTTTTTAGTGATGTGTAATTATTAATAAAATTTAGCATTACATAACCTGCGTATGTTTAGATAATATATATTGTATGTTTAGATAATATATATTATATGTTATATAGCCTAAGAAGCTCAACTGGTTGAGCGGAACTCTGAAGATGTTTAGGTTATAAGTTCGAATCTTATCTTGGGCATTTTATCTTTAGATAAATTAAAATATAGATTTAATAAGATATAGTTAACGTAGAACATAGTCAATATAGTATACATATAAAAAAAGTTAATATACAAAATATTAAACAAAACACTAGTGTAATTAAATGTTACAATTTTTATACTATCAGCATTAATTTAAAGTTTGAACGATATATAGTTGTTTTTTTTTGCTCGTATAGCTACAAAAATAAGTAAAATAAAATGATTAAGGAAACACTAAATAAAACAAAAACGTGCTTTAGCAATTAACAATAGTATATGTGGAAAATAATGTATTAGTTTTGTACTTAATCAAGTAAATATTAAAAATAGGGTAGTGATGGAATTGGTAGACATGAGTAGTTTAGGACTATTTGATTTTAATATCTTATCCGTTCAAGTCGGATTTACCTTAAACAGTTATTATGTTTAATAAGGAAACTAATAAACACTAAATACAGTTTGTTATAATTATTTTATATTAACACTATCTTTTTATCTAGATCTATATTATATATTTTTATATTTATATTGCAACTTTTAAGTATACTGTTTTATTTTTTACTAGTATAATACTTTACTAACGTTAATATATGTTGTAGACTAATAGGCAAGTCATAAATTTTTGGTATTTATTATTGAGTGTTCGAACCACTCCAACATAAAACTAAGTAGTATTAATATTGCTTTTTTGGTTTAAAACTATACTGGGTAATATTTAAGATACATGTTTAGATAATTAAGCATGCCTTACGTCTTACTGTAACAACTTTGAGGCAAGTCAGAAGTATAGTATATGCATTAATATAGGTGGTTATAATTCAATGGTAGAATGACTGTATGTGGAACAGTAAGTTCCCTGTTCAAATCAGGGTATCCACCCTTAGTTAAAATACCTAACTTTAAATTAAATTTAATTAAATTTAATTTAATTAAAGCAAAACAAGCGCTTTTTCTTTCATTTCTAAACGTTTAGTAATGCTAAATTTAAAGCCCGAGTAGTTCAAAAGGTTAGAACATTAATTTCATGCGTTAAAAACGAGAATTCGAATTTCTCCTCTGGCTCATGATAAAAAACACACTAAACAATATAAATTTCAAAAGCCGAAATATGAAATATTTCGAGACAAATCTAAAAAAAGCAAAATTTTATCATTCTGATTTAAATAATATTACAATAGACGATCACACGTTAAGTAATAAAAATAAGATATTACAAAACAATAAACAAAGACGCGGGGTCTAAAGGTGAGTTAATGAAATGAACGGTAAATGTTACATAGGAAGCTCTGTTAACTTAAGCTCACGACTTGGCAATTATTTTTCTTTAAATTACTTAGCTAAAAACCTCAATATATAAAAGTAAAATTTACAATGCTCTGCTGGCTCACGGACATGAGAATTTTCAACTGGAGATATTAGAATTTTGTGCTAGACCTGATGTTGTTAAAAGAGAGCAATTTAATATTGATTATATTAAACCTGAATATAATATATTAAATACAGCAGGATCTAGTTTATATTTTAAACATTCTGAATAAACATTATTTAAACTTATATCGCGTAAGTTGAGCGATAAAGTTTTATATAATTTGATAAAGGCTAGATAAGGTGCAGTATTATCTCCTTTAGCTAAAACCAGCCAATTGCTGTCCACATCTCACATTGTTACCCTTAAAATATTGAAAGAAACGATACTAAAAAAATAGTTATATTTGCATTGCTGCCAAATAATTGAAAGTAAACCATGCTACATTAATAAATTACATAAATAAAGATAAGTTGTTTATAGGTAAGTACGTAATTAAGAGAGTAAATAAAAAAAAAATTAGAGTTCAACTGGTTAAAACGTTAATTTCATGCATTAAGAATGGGAATTCGAGTTTACCTCCCGGTTGTTTTCATCTTTTATCTTATCTTATTTTATTATCCTGTTGCTTATTTTCTCTGCTGTTTCAAAGCATACGCTGAAAAATATGAAGAATCAGCAGAGGCAATAGGGGCAGTTTTCTGTTAGTTTATGTACTTACATTTTGTGCATTTCATATTTTAATTGGTCTAATAATATACATATTAATACCTTACATTTATTTAAAGTATATAAATATATTGTTGTGTCTACTAAACACAACCGTCAACATGCCTTCTTTTAATAGTGACATCTTAATTTTTTTCTGTTTTTTTAAGTCAATGCTTTGCAACAAAAACAGATAGGTTTAAATCCTATAAAAACAATGCTTGTATTTTCTATGTTATTTTTATTATTATCTAATGCCGTCACGTTTAGACGAGAAAAATCTATTCTTTATTCCAGAGAAACCATAATAATTTTATTATGCTCTTGTTACATAACATCAAATAATTTTAACATGTCTTTTTTAGACAAGGGTTTGGGTTTATATGGCGGTCTATTGCATGTTACACCTATTACGCATGTTTTTCATCTCTTTCTTTTTTTATTAACTGCAATTATTTTTTTACTAACTGCCTTTTATCCTAGAAAACTTATACATAAGGATTTTGTATATAGTGACGTTTTACCTTATTCTATAAATTCTGTATATTCTCCTTTCATGTTCATTTATGATACAAAGTTAATAAATAAAATGGGACAACAATTTAGAATAATTGAATACCCTTTAATAATACTATTTACAATAATAGGAGGTAGTTTTCTAGTTTCAGCTAGTGACATTATTTCAATTTTTTTATGTATAGAGCTACAAAGTTATGGTTTGTATTTGCTTGCTACAATAAACAGAAACTCTGAATTATCTACATCAGCAGGTCTTACTTATTTTTTATTAGGTGGTTTATCATCATGCTTTATATTATTAGGCACGAGCTTATTATACGCAAATTCTGGTACAACAAGTTTAGATGGTTATTACATAATAACAGGCTTATCTAGCGTAGCTAATGAGTATGCAACTACTATGTTAGATTGATATAAACCCTTTTACTTAAACATTTCTCTTTTAATTATGTCGGTAGGGTTTTTATTTAAAATATCAGCAGCACCTTTTCATTTTTGGAGCCCCGATGTATACGATGCCATACCTACTATAGTAACGACTTTTGTTGCAATAATACCTAAAATTTCTATCTTAATTTTTTTATTGGAATTAGTACATTACACCAGTAATTTCTATTTTGTTTTTAATTTTACATGGACCTCTGGTTTATTATTTAGTTCATTTCTATCTTTAATAGTAGGTGCTGTTTTAGGTTTAACACAATTTAGAATAAAAAGGTTATTTGCATATAGTACTATATCACACCTAGGTTTTATACTTTTAGCTCTAAGCATAAACAGTTTAGAATCTGTTCAAGCCTTTATCTTTTATTTAATGCAGTATTCTATTTCAAACTTAAATGCATTTGTATTGCTAGTTAGTATAGGATTTTCCTTGTATCCTTTTACAAATAAAGATACTAGCAAAGTAGAGTATAACAATTTACCAGATAGTAATAACTCTCCTATACAACTTATTACTCAGCTAAAGGGTTATTTTGATCTTAATCCTGTAATAGCTTTAAGCTTAGCTATCACTTTATTTTCCTTTATAGGTATACCGCCGCTTGTTGGCTTTTTTGCAAAACAGATGGTATTGTCTGCTGCCTTAGACAGTGGCTATGTATTTTTAACTTTGGTGGCCATACTAACTAGTGTTATTGCTGCCGTCTATTACTTAAATATAATTAAACAAATGTTTTTTGACGAACATGAATATAAGCTAAATAAAAAATACGCAGATAAAACTTTACAAGGTAGTATCCTATGTAATAGTAAACCTGAAACAAAATATACAAGTAACGGTTTAAATTCAGATGTACGCTTTAATGTTTTAGGAAAGGGTGTTTTACTTGAGTATACTAGAAATAAAGCAAGTGATGTATATTTTAAAATTGATAATGTAGTTTTATCATCTTGTTTAGCCGTTATTATTTCTATTTTAACTTTAATGTTGTTATTATTTATATTTGTAACTAATATACTTATAAGATTATCAAGTGTACTTGCAATTATAATGTTTAACTCTTAGATGTCTAGTACAACTTTTTTCTTTTTATTTATACCTTTATTAAGTTTTGTTTTGTTGGCTGTAAATCTAGTATTTGCTCCACATAATCCATATCAAGAAAAAGACAGTGCATTTGAATGTGGGTTTAGTTCATTTTTGGGACAAAACAGAACACAGTTCAGCATATCTTTCTTCATATTTGCTTTATTGTTTTTACTGTTTGATTTAGAAATTTTATTAGTGTATCCGTATCTGGTAAGTGCTTATACAAATGGTGTTTATGGCTTAACTGTTATGTTAGTATTTCTTTTAGCTTTAACTTTAGGTTTTGCCTTTGAATTGGGTAAGAAAGCATTATCTATTGATAGTAGACAAGTATTAAACGATAGCAATAAACAGTTTAATAACTAAATTTAACACTAAAAAGTAATAAAATAAACGGCGTTTACTTTGCATGTAATGATACGTAATAAGCATATGACTATTATGAGCATTAGCAAAATTATTGAGATCAATATTGGGATAGTATAGATATACTAACTCCAGAAATTGTTGCAAAATAAAAAGTAGATAAAATATAAAAAACAACAATCGAAAAATATATGTATATAAGTAAATTAAGGACAAAATATCATGCTTACGATGTGCAAGCAGCGCTACTTCGTAATTCGTAATTCGTACTATGTACTGTGTATTTCGTACTCCGTAACCTGTTATATATATATATATTAAAATATACTATACTATACAATTGTTAAAATACTGTAATAGTAATAGTGATATGTAAAGCTATATGGTATCACACCTACAAAATTGTTTATTGGTATATACATATATTTAATTAATTAGCCTTTGTACCTTAGCCTTACAAAACAGGTTATTGCCACTTAAGGTTCTAAAAAGACAAGGAGGCAAAATATCTGGCTGTTGTCACTGTATTACGCGGGGTTGGGGCGTAATACCTTGTGTGTATCTATCTGCCTTTGTGTGGGTGGACGTAATACCTTGTGTTTATATCTCTGCCTACGTGGGATTGGGATGTAATATTATGTAAATAATGTGTTTATAAAGGAAAGTAAATTAAATACTGATGCGGAGCAACGCAGAGCAATGCAGAGCAGGAACCCCTATTCTATTCGGCCGTCTACTCCTGATAATAGTGCTCCAAATTTCCCTTATGTCCTTGTTCATCTTGCCAGTGCTGCCCGTGCTTCCCATGCTGCCCGTGCTGCTCGTTTGATGGCTGGATCTGCTGCCCATTTGATTGGTAGGCCGCATACTCCCTTTTGGTTAATAGCCGCCTACCCATTTGCATTTGATAGATAGCTCTGATACCATTTGCATTTGATTGGTAGGCCGCATACCCGTTTTATTAATAGTCTGCAACTCGTGCTCAAGTTCTTGTAGCTCATACTGTTCAGATGTCTCGTCTAGGTTCTGGTGCTCCAGATTTTAGTTATTTAAATTGTGGCGATTAAGACCTTGGTCACCCAGATGATTGCTGCTACGCACCCAAATTGTCATGATCATTTTCTGCCTCTAGAGCAAAGGACTGATCCACGGCCAGAGAATGGTCACATATAAATATACACTGCTATACAATCATTAATACGTGAGCATGCAAGTAGTATAGAAATTTAAGCTTGCGGTTCTTATAACTACGCATGCCTTATTTCGCAATGCAACATTACGAGGTATAATGTTTTGGTTTTATTTATTTTAACTTAAAATAAATAAAATAATCATGCTTTGTGTATGCACATATATGAGTGTTACTTCGGTATATAACAAGCACCTAAGTAATGCTTGCAAAACAAGCGTTTATTTGTAAACTTACATTTTTCTTTGTAATACTATATTATAATGAATTTATCACTAATATTATTTTTAATAGGTATACTAGGTTTTGTTTTAAATAGAAAAAATATAATTTTAATGCTTATATCCATAGAAATAATGCTTTTAGCTATTACATTTTTAATTCTGGTAAGCTCACTTAGCTTTGATGATATATTAGGACAAACATATGCTATATATGTAATAGCAATAGCCGGAGCAGAATCGGCAATAGGCCTGGGTATATTAGTAGCTTTTTACAGATTAAGAGGAAGCATAGCAATAGAACATAAATAATGTATTTAGTTATAATTATCTTACCTTTATTAGGTTCAATAGTTTCCGGTTTTTTTGGTAGAAAAATTGGGGTTAGCGGAGCACATTTAATTACATGTATGTGTGTAATAGTAACAACATTGCTAGCGTTAGTAAGTTTTTTTGAGGTGGGCTTAAATAATATACCTGTTTCTATCATATTATTTAAATGAGTTGATTCAGAATCACTAGATGTATTATGAGGTTTTAGCTTTGATTCATTAACAGTTTCTATGCTAATACCTGTATTAATTGTTTCTTCTTTAGTTCATATATATTCCATAGGTTATATGAGTCATGACCCTCATAACCAAAGATTTTTTAGTTATTTAAGTTTATTTACTTTCATGATGATTATACTTGTTACAGCAAATAATTTTTTACTTATGTTTGTAGGATGAGAAGGTGTTGGAGTTTGTTCCTATCTTTTAGTAAGTTTTTGATTTACTAGGATAGCAGCTAACCAAAGTTCCATATCTGCTTTTATAACTAACAGGGTGGGTGATTGTTTATTAACCTTAGGTATGTTTACTATTATATGAACATTTGGTAACCTGGATTACTCTGCCGTTTTCTCATTAGCCGCTAATATAAATGAAAATATTGTTACTATTGTTGGTATTTGTTTATTAATAGGGGCTATGGCTAAAAGTTCACAAATAGGGCTTCATGTTTGATTACCTCTTGCCATGGAGGGTCCTACACCTGTTTCTGCCCTAATTCACGCTGCTACTATGGTTACAGCTGGTGTGTATTTATTAATGCGAGCATCTCCTTTAATAGAGTATAGTTCAACAGTGTTAATACTTTGTTTATGATTAGGTAGTATTACTACTGTGTTTAGTTCTCTAATTGGTTTATTCCAACAAGACATAAAAAAGGTTATAGCTTACTCTACTATGAGTCAACTAGGCATGATGGTTATTGCAGTAGGCTTGTCTTCGTATAATGTTGCTCTATTTCACTTAGTTAACCATGCCTTTTATAAAGGACTTCTGTTTTTAGGGGCGGGTGCTGTAATACATGCTGTAACAGATAATCAAGACTTTAGAAAATATGGAGGTTTAATAAGATTTTTACCTTTAACTTATTCAGTTATGCTAATAGCTTCTCTTAGTTTAGTGGCTTTTCCTTTTATGACAGGTTTTTACTCTAAAGACTTTATACTTGAATCTGCATATGGACAATATCAATTGTCTAGTATTGCTGTGTATTTTATAGCAACTATTGGTGCTATGTTTACTACCTTATATTCAGTTAAAGTTTTATATCTAACATTTATAACTAATCCTAATGGGCCTTTAGCTAGTTATAAAAAAGCACATGAAGGTGATATCTTTATGAGCTTACCCTTAATAATATTGGCAGGTTTTTCTATATTTTTTGGTTATATAACTAAGGATATATTTATAGGATTAGCTTCTAATTTCTATGCAGACAACAGTTTATTTATACATCCTTTACATGAAATTATGTTAGAAACTGAATTTGCTGTGCCTAATTTTTTCAAGTTATTGCCCTTGTTATTAACGGTTATATTAAGTGCAGTATCTTTAATATTATCTGAATACCTATTTAGCTTACTTATTAAGTTTAAGTTTACTAGATTGGGTTACAACATATTTAGTCTTTTTAATCAACGCTTTATGATCGAGCTTTTTTATAACAAATATATTACTCGCTTTATACTTAATCTGGGAGGACAAACTACTAAAGTTTTAGATAAGGGTTCAGTAGAATTATTGGGACCTTATGGTTTAGAAAAAGGACTAATCAAATTAAGCAAAGGGGTAAGCAGTTTAAATACTGGTATTATAACTTCTTATGCTTTATATATATTAGTTGGTTTAATTATATATATACTAATACCTTATATATCTATTAAAGACATTGGCTTATTATTGTTAATAATGTTTGTTTTACTTACAATAACTATTGATTCATATAAGTTTAGTTTATCATCATTGAGAGATATACCTTTAAAATGATAAGATAAAGGATGGTATAATAGCACTAGATGATATAGCAGTAAATGAAAAGCGTACACTAGTAATTAAAAGGTATATATAAATAAAATACCCTGACAAATCTTATATCAAAGAGATAGAGGGGGTGGTATCAGAATCGTATCTAGTACAGCAATACCATGATCCGCTGCATAACTTCGTAAGCACAACAAAGTAGTGTTAAAAAGATTGGATTGGTTTTCTGCGGAACCGTGAATTTTTTTTCAATATATTAATAATATAGTCACGAAGCCTAATGAAAGATCCATATATTCATCATTGCCTAGTCTACATTTATAATAAATTTATAAAATACGTTATAAAAATTTAAAGTGCATACATTGTCAGATCTTTTTGATGATTTTCAATAAAACAAATAGTAATAAATATAAAAAAGGGATTAGCTCAATGGTAGAGCAATCGTTTTACACGCGAAAGGTTAGGTGTTCAAATCGCCTATCCCTTATGTATAATTAGGTTTACTAAGCTATGTTATAAATACCAAGCAATATCTTCAATATTACATACTAGCGTATGTTTTTTATATGCTTACGAAGTGCAGGCAGCGCTACTCCGTATTCCGATATTCGTACTTCGCAATCCGTACTCCATAATTCATATAGATGCTTATGGAGTACTAGTCATTAGCAATATATTGGGCATGTCATAAGTAGATATTACCTAAAAAGTAATATGTATTAAAAATATATAGGTGTACTTGCTGCGCAGCAATATTACGAAATATCAAAAAGAAATGTCTATGTAAACGGTCAATTGTTGTTATTGCCATTAGTATAAGTAAGGTAAAATTAATTTACAGTAGAATGGTTTAATTAAACCTACAAACACATTTATAACAATTAGGTTACAAACTTTTTATTTAGTTTTTTTATCGAGGCTTGGATTTGTAAACATGCTAGAAGTATTAAAAGTTAACCATCAAAAAAACTAAATAAAAATCTTTAAATAGCAATATTTAATCTAAGCATTAGATTTAATGCTTAGTTTATGTACTCCTTTTAAAATTAATCGTCTAGTCCTATGGGTTATACCACGAATTCAGAACATAAGATGCAGTTATTGTATAACAATACTGGAAAAAAAGATTTAAAATATTATTACGAA